TGAAAAAATCTACTCGTTCCTGCTCGTAGACTCATTCGTATCGGACCACGATGTAGTAGTAAGAATATACATAGAGATGGATGAGAGAGAATAGAAATACTCCTTTTCATTCTGTTGCATTGCAGAAGGTTCAAGACGAGAATGAATCAAAAATATTGAATGGAATAGATATTGTGAATAGAATCTGATCAATGGGGGGGGGGAGAAAGCACACTTCCCTTCCCTGAAATTGTTCCATCGATGTTATTCAATAGGTGATTCGAGGATCAGATAGGAACTCTGAAAACTCGGGATCGAGCTATCATGCATTTACCTATATTGGATCGGTTCGGTCCAGTTTAAAATATTTGTTCCAACAACGAATCTTCGAAACCCAATTTGTTTTTGAAAGGATGATGGATGAAAAATTGTCCCCAATTCATCATATACTTTTTGATCATATAGGGTGCTCGGAAATGGTCGAAATAGTGAAATAGGAGGATCGCTATGACTGTAGCCCTTGGAAAGTCTTCTAAAGAAGAAAAAACTTTATTCGATACTGTTGATGACTGGCTACGCAGAGACCGTTTCGTTTTTGTGGGTTGGTCTGGTCTATTGCTCTTTCCTTGTGCCTATTTTGCCTTAGGTGGATGGTTCACGGGTACAACCTTTGTGACTTCATGGTATACTCACGGATTGGCCAGTTCCTATCTGGAAGGTTGTAATTTCCTAACTGCCGCAGTTTCTACTCCTGCTAATAGTTTAGCACATTCTCTGCTGCTATTATGGGGTCCCGAAGCACAAGGAGATTTTACTCGTTGGTGTCAATTAGGTGGTCTATGGACCTTCGTTGCTCTTCATGGTGCTTTCGGTCTAATAGGTTTCATGTTACGTCAATTTGAACTTGCTCGATCTGTACAATTGCGACCTTATAATGCAATTGCATTCTCTGCTCCAATTGCTGTCTTTGTTCCTGTATTTTTGATCTATCCATTGGGCCAGTCCGGTTGGTTTTTCGCACCTAGTTTTGGTGTAGCAGCTATTTTCCGGTTTATCCTCTTCTTTCAAGGTTTTCATAATTGGACCTTGAATCCATTTCATATGATGGGAGTTGCCGGAGTATTGGGTGCTGCCCTTCTATGTGCTATTCATGGTGCTACCGTGGAAAATACTTTATTTGAAGATGGTGATGGTGCAAATACGTTCCGTGCTTTTAACCCGACTCAAGCTGAAGAGACTTATTCCATGGTCACTGCTAACCGCTTCTGGTCCCAGATTTTTGGGGTTGCTTTTTCTAATAAACGTTGGTTACATTTCTTCATGTTATTTGTGCCAGTGACCGGTTCATGGATGAGTGCCATTGGAGTAGTTGGTCTAGCTCTAAACTTACGTGCCTATGATTTTGTTTCCCAGGAGATCCGTGCAGCAGAAGATCCTGAATCTGAGACTTTCTACACTAAAAATATTCTCCTGAACGAAGGTATTCGTGCTTGGATGGCGGCTCAAGATCAGCCTCATGAAAACCTTATATTCCCTGAGGAGGTCCTACCCCGTGGAAACGCTCTTTAATGGAACTATAGCTTTAGCTGGTCGTGATCAAGAAACCACTGGTTTCGCTTGGTGGGCCGGTAATGCCCGACTTATCAATTTGTCTGGTAAATTGCTTGGGGCTCACGTGGCTCATGCCGGATTAATTGTATTCTGGGCCGGAGCAATGAACCTATTCGAAGTGGCTCATTTCGTACCGGAAAAGCCTATGTATGAACAAGGATTGATTCTACTTCCCCATCTAGCTACTCTAGGATGGGGAGTCGGTCCTGGTGGGGAAATCGTGGACACTTTTCCATATTTTGTATCTGGGGTACTTCACTTAATTTCTTCTGCGGTTTTAGGTTTTGGTGGTATTTATCATGCACTCATAGGACCTGAAACTTTAGAAGAATCTTTTCCATTCTTTGGCTATGTATGGAAAGATAGAAACAAAATGACCACAATCTTGGGTATTCACCTAATCTTGCTAGGTGTTGGTGCTTTTCTTCCAGTGCTCAAGGCTTTGTATTTTGGAGGTGTATATGATACTTGGGCTCCCGGCGGTGGAGATGTAAGAAAAATTACGAACCCGACTCTTAACCCAAGTGCTATATTTGGTTATTTACTGAAATCTCCTTTCGGAGGAGAAGGATGGATCGTTAGCGTGGACAATCTAGAAGATGTAATTGGAGGACATGTATGGTTAGGTTCCATTTGTATCTTCGGTGGTATCTGGCATATATTAACCAAACCTTTTGCGTGGGCTCGCCGTGCATTCGTATGGTCCGGAGAAGCTTATTTGTCCTATAGTTTAGCGGCTTTATCTCTCTTTGGTTTTATTGCTTGTTGTTTCGTTTGGTTCAACAATACAGCTTATCCCAGTGAATTTTATGGGCCCACCGGCCCAGAAGCTTCTCAAGCTCAAGCGTTTACTTTTCTAGTTAGAGACCAACGTCTTGGAGCTAGTGTGGGGTCTGCCCAAGGACCTACTGGGTTAGGTAAATACCTTATGCGTTCTCCGACTGGAGAAATTATATTTGGAGGGGAAACGATGCGTTTTTGGGATCTCCGTGCTCCCTGGTTGGAACCCCTAAGAGGCCCTAATGGTTTGGACCTGAGCAAGTTGAGAAAAGACATACAGCCTTGGCAGGAACGACGTTCGGCAGAATATATGACTCATGCTCCTTTAGGTTCTTCAAATTCTGTGGGTGGTGTAGCTACCGAAATCAATGCGGTGAATTATGTCTCTCCCCGAAGTTGGTTAGCCACCTCCCATTTCGTTCCAGGATTTTTCCTCTTCGTAGGTCATTTGTGGCATGCGGGAAGGGCTCGTGCAGCTGCAGCAGGATTTGAGAAAGGAATTGATCGTGATTTCGAACCTGTTCTTTCCATGACTCCTCTTAACTGAAACAAGAGATCGAACCAGATGGAAGAGAACTCGATTCAATTTCATTACATCAATCTCCCATATCGGCGGGATAGAAATATTTGAAAAGACTCTCTTTCCAACTGGATCCTTGTAGCTCGGCTATCTCCAGCCGAGCTATTCTCTTTTTTTTTACTGGACCGAACTAATAAATGTGATTTTTGAAAAAAAAAAAACAGGAGAGAGAGGGATTCGAACCCTCGATAGTTTTGAAACTATACCGGTTTTCAAGACCGGAGCCATCAACCACTCGGCCATCTCTCCGGGGGACAACTTCTATTCTACCCCTTCGGGTAATATCTAACTATAAGCGTAAGGTCGGGCCGATACCAACCATACCTGTTACATATGATGATTTCTCATTATAATCTGGAATGGAAAAAAGAAACGAATTTCCCTCTCCTCTCACACTCAAATATCAAATTGAAAAAGTTTGAAAAACTCGATCAATTTATGGTCAAATCCTTTCCATAGTGCATTTGATCAGAATCGAAAATTGGGGATCGGATGGTATAGTCTATTCAATCTGTTGGGAGCTTGTAAGATCACAACCATGACTATTGCTTTCCAATCGGCTGTGTTTGCATTAATTGCTATTTCATTTTTACTAGTGATTGGTGTACCTGTTGCACTTGCCTCTCCCGATGGTTGGTCAAGTAGCAAAAATGTTGTATTTTCGGGTGTATCATTATGGATCGGATCAGTCCTTTTTGTAGGTATCCTTAATTCTTTCATATCTCAGATCTGTTCTAGATGTTTTAGGTTAAAACTCCCCCCCCCTCCCGGAGGGCTTTATAGCTCTTCTGAAGGGCCTTTTCCTTCAGGTCCAAGGAGGAGGGGTTTTCCGTAATTGAAAAAAGAATTGGACCATTAAGAAATGGTATCTACTTACGAATGGGATTGAAGATATATGTATTTTCCATATTATGTTCAAATTATATGAATATATCATATATTCATAACGAATAAAATGCGGGTATGGTTGAATGGTAAAATTTCTCTTTGCCAAGGAGAAGATGCGGGTTCGATCCCCGCTACCCGCCATATTCAAATGGAATATGAAAATGAATAGTTCATGTATTGATCGTATCTTTTCTTTTCCTCACTTTTCATTCTATTATAAAATGAGAATGAAGAGAGTAATCCTTTCTGGACCAAAATACTTCTTATCTTCTGGTCTGGCGGAGACGGGATTTGAACCCGTGACCTCAAGGTTATGAGCCTTGCGAGCTACCAGACTACTCTACTCCGCACCATTGATTGATATCATAAACAGAATGGGTACACCAAACAATCATGGGATACACTATCCCTATCCCTGATAGGGATAGGGGTACTTTTTTATTATCACAAAAAACTTCAATAACTTTTTTTTCTTTTCCTACCAACTCGATTTTGTTATCCCGGGCAATAAACATGCGTGGGCCATCTCACGGAGTATGTGTCCGGACAATCCAAAGTCTCGATAGTTGGCTCTAGGTCTTCCAGTTGAAGAACAACGTCGATGGAGACGTGTAGGTGCACTATTACGTGGTGAAGATTGCAATTTTCTATGAATTTCCCATTTGTCATCCAATGATGAAACTTTGCTTTCTTCCTCCAAAGATTGACGAATCAAATGATATTTCCGTTCCAGTGCTTGTCTCTTCTTCTCTCTCTGAATGAGACTCTTTCTCGCCATAATAGTTCAGTCGGTACTATTACCTACCAGGAATCAAAATATAGATCAGATTTTAGATGGAGAAATATTACGTTAATTACTTTTTCTCTGTGGGGTATTGTCATTGATACGATCATATCCCATTCACTTATGAAATTGATGAAGAATAATTAACCAAATTTACCTGATGTAGAGGCAATTAAAAAAGCTGCATAAGTGAATATATAACCTACGGAAAAGTGAGCTAATCCAACTAATCGTGCTTGAACAATGGAAAGAGCTACTGGCTTGTCTCTCCATCGAACTAAATTAGCCAAAGGTGTGCGCTCATGGGCCCATGCGAGAGTTTCGATCAGTTCCTGCCAATATCCACGCCAGGAAATCAGGAACATAAATCCAGTAGCCCAAACAAGATGCCCGAATAAGAACATCCACGCCCAAACAGATAAACTGTTCATACCGAAAGGATTGTATCCATTAATAAGTTGTGAAGAATTTAACCATAGATAATCTCTTAACCATCCCATTAAATAAGTGGAAGACTCATTAAATTGCGCTACATTACCCTGCCATAACGTTATATGCTTCCAATGCCAATAGAAAGTAACCCATCCAATAGTATTCAACATCCAGAAAACTGCTAAATAAAAAGCGTCCCAGGCCGAGATATCGCAAGTACCACCCCGTCCCGGACCATCGCAAGGAAAACTATAACCAAAATCTTTCTTATCTGGCATTAACTTGGAACCACGCGCATCCAAAGCACCTTTAACTAGAATCAATGTAGTTGTATGCAAACCTAGAGCAATAGCATGATGAACCAAAAAGTCTCCAGGACCGATTGTTAAGAACAATGAATTATTATTATCATTAATAGCATTTAACCAACCAGGTAACCATATGCTCTTACCTGCATCGAATGCTGGACCACTTGTTGAAGATAGGAGTACATCGAAACCATATAAGGTCTTACCATGAGCAGATTGTATCCACTGAGCAAATATGGGCTCGATCAATATTTGTTTTTCTGGAGTACCGAAAGCAAGCATAACATCATTATGAACATAAAGTCCCAAGGTATGGAAACCTAGTAATAAGCTAACCCAACTAAGATGAGATATTATTGCTTCCTTCTGTTCCAACATTCTCGCCAATACATTATCCTTATTCTGCTCCGGATTATAATCCCTAATGAGGAATATAGCTCCATGAGCAAAGGCCCCTGTCATAATGAACCCGGCAATGTATTGATGATGAGTATATAATGCAGCTTGGGTGGTGAAGTCTTGTGCTATGAATGCATAAGCGGGTAAAGAATACATGTGTTGAGCTACCAAGGAAGTTATAACCCCCAAAGAAGCTAAAGCAAGACCCAATTGAAAATGAAGAGAGTTATTGATTGTGTTATAAAGACCCTTATGTCCGCGTCCTAATCGGCCTCCTGGAGGAACATGTGCCTCCAAAATATCTTCCATACTGTGACCAATACCAAAGTTAGTTCTATACATATGACCAGCAATTGAAAAAACAAATGCAATAGCTAAATGATGATGAGCCATATCAGTCAGCCACAAACTTTGAGTTTGTGGATGGAATCCTCCGAGAAGAGTTAGAATAGCAGTTCCCGCCCCTTGGGAGGTACCAAATAAGTGACTACTGGAATCAGGATTTTGAGCATAAAGATTCCACTGACCTGTGAAAAGCGGTCCTAAACCTTGGGGATGCGGTAATACATTCAAAAAATTATCCCATCTTACATGCTCTCCCCTTGATTCAGGAATAGCGACATGAACTAAATGCCCTGTCCAAGCTAGAGAACTGACTCCGAAGAGTCCTGACAAATGATGATTAAGACGGGATTCGGCATTTTTGAACCATGAAACACTGGGTCTCCATTTAGGTTGTAGATGTAATCTACCCGCTATTAAAAAAATGGCAGAAACAAATAGCAAGAAAAGAGCTCCAGCATAAAGATCTTCGTTAGTGCGTAAGCCGATTGTATACCACCACTGATAAACACCGGAATAAGCAATATTGACCGGACCGGGAGCACCTCCTCGGGTAAAGGCTTCTATAGCTGGTTGACCAAAATGAGGATCCCAAATTGCATGAGCAATGGGTCTTACATGTAAGGGATCGCGTACCCATGCTTCAAAATTGCCTTGCCAAGCCACATGGAACAAATTACCAGAGGTCCACAGAAAGATTATAGCCAACTGACCAAAGTGGGAAGCAAAAATTTTATGATAAAGGCGTTCTTCGGTAATATCATCATGACTCTCGAAGTCATGTGCGGTCGCAATACCGAACCAAATACGACGAGTAGTTGGGTCCTGGGCCAAGCCTTGGCTGAACTTTGGAAATCTTGATGCCATAATGCTTTTCAAATCCTCCTAGCCATTATCCTACTGCAATAATTCTTGCCAGGAAGAACGCCCATGTTGTGACGATTCCACCCAGAAGGTAATGAGCTACTCCTACAGCACGTCCCTGTACAATGCTCAAGGCTCTGGGCTGGATAGCAGGAGCAACCTTCAATTTGTTATGGGCCCAAACGATAGATTCAATGAGTTCTTGCCAGTACCCACGGCCGCTGAATAAGAACATTAAACTAAAGGCCCAAATAAAATGAGCACCTAAAAATAAAAGACCGTATGCAGATAATGAAGAACCATAAGATTGGATTACTTGAGAGGCTTGTGCCCATAGAAAGTCACGGAGCCACCCGTTAATCGTAATGGAACTCTGTGCAAAGTTTCCTCCCGTAATATGAGTTACCACTCCCTGATCACTTATACTACCCCAAACATCGGACTGCATTTTCCAGCTGAAATGGAATATTACTACCGAAATTGCATTGTACATCCAGAATAAACCAAGGAAAACATGATCCCAGGCAGATACTTGACATGTTCCTCCTCTCCCGGGTCCATCACAAGGAAAGCGAAAACCAAGATTCGCTTTATCGGGTATTAAACGGGAGCTACGGGCAAATAGAACACCTTTAAGTAGGATTAAAACAGTCACATGGATAGTAAATGCATGAATGTGATGTACCAAAAAATCCGCGGTTCCTAATGGAATTGGTAACAAAGCCACTTTGGAACCTACTGTCACCAAATCACCACCTCCCCAGGTTAAACTGGTACTCGCTGTTGCACCGGGAGCTGTTGAACCAGGTGCTGAAGCATGAGTGTTTTGTATCCATTGAGCAAAGATAGGTTGTAATTGTATAGCAGTATCTGAGAACATATCTTGAGGACGTCCTGGAGCGCTCATAGTATCATTATGAATATACAGACCAAAACTATGGAAGCCTAAGAATATACATACCCAGTTGAGGTGTGATATAATTGCATCACGATGTCTAAGAACGCGATCTAATAAATTGTTGTATTGAGTAGTTGGATCATAGTCTCTTACCATAAAAATCGCTGCATGTGCAGCAGCACCAACTATGATAAACCCACCAATCCACATATGATGTGTGAACAGAGAGAGTTGGGTACCGTAGTCAATAGCTAGGTATGGATAGGGGGGCATCGCATACATGTGGTGAGCTACGACAATAGTTAAAGATCCTAAAAGAGCTAGGTTAATAGCTAATTGAGCATGCCATGAGGTAGTTAAGATCTCGTAAAGACCTTTATGGCCCTCCCCCGTAAATGGACCTTTATGAGCTTCTAAAATGTCCTTGAGGTTATGGCCAATGATCCAATTGGTCTTATACATATGACCGGCTATCAGGAAAAGAACTGCAATAGCCAAATGATGATGCGCAGTATCGGTCAGCCACAGACCCCCCGTTACTGGATTTAATCCTCCACGAAAAGTCAAAAAGTCTGAATATTCCGACCAATTCAGGGTGAAAAATGGGGTCAATCCCTTCGCAAAACTGGGATAAAGTTGAGCCAAAAGATCGCGATTCAAAATAAATTCATGAGGAAGTGGTATCTCTTTAGGATCCACTCCAGCGTCTAGAAGTTGGTTAATGGGTAGAGAGACGTGTATTTGGTGTCCTGCCCAACCTAGAGACCCAAGTCCTAGTAACCCTGCTAAATGATGGTTCAACATGGATTCTACATCCTGGAACCAAGCCAATTTTGGAGCAGCTTTGTGATAATGAAACCAACCAGCAAAAAGCATTAACGCTGCAAAGATCAATGCACCAATTGCAGTGCAGTAAAGTTGCAATTCACTGGTTATTCCAGATGCTCGCCAAAGCTGGAAAAACCCAGAGGTTATTTGTATCCCTCGAAAACCTCCACCTACATCCCCATTCAATATTTCTTGACCTACTATTGGCCAAACTACTTGGGCACTGGGTTTTATGTGAGTGGGATCACCCAGCCATGCTTCATAATTGGAGAAACGAGCGCCGTGAAAGTACATCCCACTTAGCCAAATAAAGATGATGGCTAGTTGACCAAAATGAGCGCTAAATACTTTGCGAGAAATATCTTCCAAATCATCAGTATGACTATCAAAATCGTGAGCATCAGCATGTAAATTCCAGATCCAAGTGGTAGTATCAGGGCCTTTAGCTAGCGTCTTTGAGAAATGCCCAGGTTTGGCCCATTTTTCAAAAGAGGTTTTGACAGGATCCCTCTCTACTACGACCTTGACTTCTGGTTCCGGTGAACGAATGATCATTGAGTTCTCCCCTTTCCGAACGGAACATTAATAAGAAGAAACCTGCCAATAGGAATTAGTTAACTTCCGAGAGAGATATCTCAACTCGGTTCTCCCCTTCTTTTCTAGTTTATGACTGGAGCGACTATGATATGGGAGTCGATCTGAGGCAGGTGTTTATTGTTATTATGACATATCTTTTAGGTGCTTAATGGACCGAGGGCTGTTATGAGCCAAAAAAGGCCTTTTTAGTGTAATTGAAAAAGCATTTCCGGTGATTATTACACCATTTATAAATGTATAAATATATATCTGTATATATATATATGCATATATATTTATACATCTATTGATACTCCTCCGCTCCGTATGTCCCATAAAAAAAAAAAAAAGACCATCCATCCATTATTAATCATTATTCATGCATCATTAATGAAAGACATCTCTAGATGGATTTTACCCCTATTAAGAAGATCCATTAACAATCTAGAATCAGAAAAGGTATTCTTTGTTATATTGTCAATATATTCCTATAAGATGCCGACGGGATAGAATCTTAATTTGGGGAATATTCTGGAAGAATTCCATTGATTTCGATAAAATAAGATATTAAATAATGAAAACGATTTCCCGATAATAGAAATTATCATTCTCCAAAGCGTCCTGTAATCTTTAACCAATTTTGTGCTTCGATGTAATTGCCCGGAGCAAGTGCTATAGCTTGTTCCCAATACTCAGCAGCTTGATCGAACCAAGCCTCCGCGGTTTCAGGATCTCCCTGTCGAATGGCCTGTTCTCCTCGGTCGGGATAGGTCAACTTGAAAAAGTTTTCTTCCCTCAGAACCGTACTTGAGAGTTTCCTACCTCATACGGCTCAATCAACTATTCTTTGGTCCTCTACCCAAATTTTCAAAATATTATTGAATTGGAGATTATTCATTGGAAGTTCAGATTAACCAAAGGACCAGAAAAAGTCAATGACATGAGTTTCTGATTTCACTTCCAATCAATTCAATTAGAAGGTTCTATCTTTTCTCCTACCCTCAAAAAGATGAAGTATAGGAAGATATATACTTCAGATTGATCGTCCAAATCAAAGTCTTTTTGTAAGGTAACTATCTCAGTTCCGTATAGAATTTTTAAAGAGTACTTTCTGTCTGGAGTACTTCACATCTTTAGGATCTGATGCTACACCGCTGCTCAATAGCTTAGTAGATCGACTCTATTACATAAGTTGATTCCTGATTCTTGTCAATGAGCAGATTTGATTGTATCAGCCCGAACCTTCTTTCAATAATTGATCTTTATGGTGCTTTCATCATCAATTGAATTTTTTATCCATGGAATGCTTAGGCTCTATCTATTCATATTCGGGCTCCTATGAGAGATGTTTTTTTTTGCTACAGCTGATAAAAACCGTTACTTGGGACGGTGCATATGTAGAAAGCCTTTTCTTTTGTCCTTACCCGTAGTAGTTATTAACTAAGTTATTCTATGGTACAGATAGCCGCACGTAATGACAGATCAAGGCCGTATTATTAAGAGCTTGTGGTAGGGATGGGTTTCGTTCTAATGCCTGAAAATAATATTCCAAAGCCTTCGTATGTTCCCCATTACTTGTATGCACAAGACCTATATTATATAGTATATAACTTCGATCATAAGGGTCAGTTTCCAGTCGCATAGCTTCATAATAATTTTGTAAAGCTTCCGCATATTCCCCTTCCGATTGAGCTGACATCCGTTACGGTCGTTCATTCCATTTCAATGATCTCCGCTTCAAAACCGTACATGAGATTCCCACCTCATACGGCTCCTCCTTTCTTTACAGTAGGTAATACGGGGAGTAATCCGTGGAATTGAAAAAAAAAAAAAAAAGATTCTGACCCAATATTATGAATTAACAGGGGCTAGTGTATTTCCAATGAATCTCTAGCCATCCTTCTTGCAAAGATTCTTTTCCGAACACCAAGGATCTTAGTACTAGGAATGGAACCTCTAACAATTTCTTTGTTCTTAACGCCCTGTAATCTCCGGGGATTAACCACTTCAACAATCTCCGATGGTTCCATGATAGGGGTATCCGAAGTACAAACGAGATGGATGTTTGTTGTCCCAACCATTCTCACTACCCTTCGGAAAAGGGTAATGCCTATGGACTATAACGAAGCTTTTGTGTTGTCGATTTCCATACGTAGTGCTTTCTCCCCTCATGCGCACCTATCAGATAGGTTCAACTATAAAAGCAAGGCCTATTGCATAGGTGTAACCTTTCGCTCGGTACTAAAATCCTCAGGAGATTAGAGCATCTAAGGCTGCATTGACCGGGGATACACGACAGAAGGAATTGTTCTATCTCCAGAACTCACCTTCACTGAGCGTAAGTTTTCATTCACCCAATTTTGATTCCCGAATGCCTTTTTTTCCCCAAAAAAAGAAGAACGGAAAAAATATCAAATCACACCATCTCTGTAATAGGTAAATGCTTCTTTCTCCTCCGGAGCCATCGGGATTATTCGCAATAAGATATCCGCTACAATTGTGAAGGTCTTATCAATAAAATTGTCATTTCTCTGAGATCTAGGCATAGTCAATTACAGATTAGATAATTTCCTTCATTCCCTTATACAAATGATTCCATGAACGAAATTTTTTTCTGGTGCACAATACCATAAAATGGATTTACTTACAATCGGAAATATGTTATCATTCTATTCCAATTTATTCTTTCAAATGGGAATAGATAGGGAATATTTGGAATAATTGTTCATTAGTAATATGAATAATAATGGAAAAAAGATTCGTATTGAAAGAATACTAGATTCGGTAAACTCGGGAAGTCCAGTTCGATCATGATCCGAACAAAGAAAGAGTTAAACGATCGAGCATTGCATAATGAGAATGAAATGCCCACCCAGCTATTGTGTGCTTTATCCATATAGATAAAGGAATATCGGGAAAAATATAGTCATCATTACACAGGATCATTGCCAAAGAATTAGTTCTTATACAATTGATAAGACGATAACTACAGATCCATATATATTCATAATATGAAATGGATAAGTTAATCTGTCTCAAATTATTGATTGGTCGATCTGAATAAGATCGTCAGATCAACAGGGATGATTGAGGATTTCCTAAAATAGGAGGAAGTTGGATAAAATGTCCTTTCGTCTTTATTTATTATCTATTTCTTTCCGAAAGAAAGATTGAACTGTTCGTACCCGAACAAAAAGAATTCGTAAGGAAGTTGCTATTCACCAATTTTGTTAATTAGAACCAAGAGATCTCATAGGAAAGATGGCCGAGCGGTTCAAGGCGTAGCATTGGAACTGCTATGTAGGCTTCTGCTTACCGAGGGTTCGAATCCCTCTCTTTCCGTTTCTTCACCCTACTATTCGATTCTCATCCATTGTTTTTCTAATCGATTGAATCCCAATAGGACGTCTTAATTCTGGGATCAATCTCCTTCTATTTGTGATATAGAAAATAGAACGAACATTGGTTGGTGGTATGGGAAAGGTAAAGACCATTTGAAGAAGCAATAAAAGTATCGTGGATAACAAGTAAGGTACAGAAGGATTATAAAATGTCCCCTTCGGGGAGGGGAAAAAGAAGGGAGAAGAACAAAATTTCCAGATGTCCAGCAACCCCTCCTTTTCATTTCATTCTCGATTCAAGCTTGACGGGAATAATACTCTACGACCAGCAATTCATTAATCTTCAAACTGATCCATTTACTATCTATTATTTGATTGATGAATCCTTTATATTGTAACGAATGAAAAGTCAAATGATTTGGCAATTTATCCCTCTGGAACAGATCTAGATTCTTCCTAATAATATCTCTCAATCTTTGTTGATCTCTTATAGTAATAACATCTTGAGGTTTGCAAGGGTAACTTGGTATATCTACCATATGGTCATTGACCCGGATATGTCCATGATTAACTAATTGTCTAGCACCCGGAATGGTGGGAGCCATACCCAATTGAAAAATAATATTATCCGAACGCATTTCAAGTAATTGCAATAGGACCTGGCCCGTTGATCCTTTGGCTCTTCTAGCAATACGAACATATTTCAGCAACTGTCGCTCCGTTAGTCCGTAATGAAAACGCAATTTCTGTTTTTCTTCTGGCCGGATACGATATTGAGATATTTTCCTGGAAGAAGACCGGTTCATAGAATCCTTTCTGTTTTTGGGTCTTTTACTAGTGAGCCCTGGTAAAGTTTTAAGACGACGTATTATTTTTAAACGAGGTCCCCGATAACGGGACATAGAAACTCCTTATTCAATTAACAAATAGTGCTGGAAAGAAGAAAGAATAGTATAACCCGTACGAGTACTGGAATTCTTTTATATGGAAAACGAAGATCTTTCTCCAATTTGTTATAGATCCTTCATTCATCCCGTTCCTAGTTGGGAGTAAGTGATCATGGCATGACGGACCCGACGAACGATCGGAAGAGTATTCTCCATTCCATCTTGATCCTAACAAAACTTTGTGGATTATGGGAATGAGAGGAACGTAAAAGAGCCAGCTATCGGGATCGAACCGATGACCATCGCATTACAAGTGCGATGCTCTAACCTCTGAGCTAAGCAGGCTCAATGGACTATAACTCCTCATTTCATTGGTGTGAGATCCATAGATTCTTTTGGAATCCTAACGATTATAGCGCGAATCAGATTCAATGACGCAATCCAGATTACAATTACAACGGAACATTGTTTGAATGTAGATTGTAGATTCCTTCAAGGGAAAGAAAAGGGAAGTAAGGATGAATTTATATCGATCGTTTTACTCACTCTTCCAAATCGACTAGGGGAGGATAATAACATTGCATTTCAAATGCAGAAATAATATAATGATTACCAGCCAGTAATATTCGATTGGGGTAGAGATAGAGATGGCGAGAGAAGGGGAGTAGGGCAGAATCTCCCACCCAATATTGAGCAAATATCCAATGAATAACACTGATGGATATTAGATCCTATTATTATGATCTCGTTCTCCGAGAAGGGGATATGGCGGAATTGGTAGACGCTACGGACTTGATCGAATTGAGCCTTGGTATGGAAACCTACCAAGTGATAGCTTCCAAATCCAGGGAACCCTGGGATATTTTGAATGGGTAATCCTGAGCCAAATCCGGTTCATGGAGACAATAGTTTCTTCTTTTATTCTCCTAAGATAGGAAGGGGATAGGTGCAGAGACTCAATGGAAGCTATTCTAACGAATGAATCTCATTTGGTCCAATACTGTATTTATAGAACGCTCTATTTACACCTAAAAAGTGGGAATGTGATATAACATCAGACAAAACTCGCGATCAGAACTTGAATCGTTCCAAGCATCTATTCGTAAGATAGATGCCAGATTCGAGTTGAAGTACTGATTTTACATTAAGTAATCCAATTATGAACTTCTCTACTTTAGATAGAGAATTGAATCAGTTTTTGGAATAAATGGTTGGACGAGAATAAAGATAGAGTCCAATTCTACGTGTCAATGTCAACAACAATGCAAATTGCAGTAGGAGGAAAATCCGTTGGCTTTATAGACCGTGAGGGTTCAAGTCCCTCTATCCCCACCTAGGTTCGTTCCCGAACGACTGATCTATTTTCTCCAATTCCATTAGTTCGAATCCATTCTCACTTCTCGATTATTTTACCTCACTATTTTATTTCTTCATGAACAGAAGAAATTAGAACATGAATCTGTCCATCCATTTTATGACAAGTTGAGTTGATTAGATAATAAGTTGATCATATTATCAATTCATTATGTGATAGATGATCCACATAGATGAAATCATTTGGAAATTATTCAGTCGCAGTCCATTTTTTCTCATATTAGTGACTTCCAGATTGAAAATAAGAAAGATCATTCTCAAAACTGGAAAAATAGTTTTTTCCTTATTTTTAGTTGACACAAGTGAAAACCCTGTACCTGGATGATCCACAGGGAAGAGCCGGGATAGCTCAGTTGGTAGAGCAGAGGACTGAAAATCCTCGTGCCACCAGTTCAAATCTGGTTCCTGGCAAGATGTCAATATCCATGTATATGGATACATGGATATTGACAGATACGTATGTATATGTACATACGGAGACACCCCGATCAAAATAGATAGATGAATCAATCTATTCTGCTCTTCTTTGCTTATATTGTCCCTCCCTGTCCGTTCCAATTGAATCTCGATACTTCCGTACATATAAAAAAGTAGGATCGAGAACTCAGAGGGCAAGATTTTACGGTGGGAATAGAATCTATTATAAGCTCTAGTATAAAATCAATCGAATCTTCCTTTTGGTTCTCGTATATCGTGTGCACGATATATCATTATCGATGCGTCAATCAAATATTTTGATTCGTTAATCCATCCCTCTTCCATATTACCGGATATGGAAGAATTGAATGGATAAGAGGCTCTGATACTAGTCGGAATCTATTCATCCCATTCTGTCCGAACCGAAATGGGATGTATTATTCAATAGAATTGAAGGGTTGAAGTAGATCTAAACGTTTCAGAGGATATTTCGAAAGTAGATTCGAATTGAGGTTCAAAAGATTGATGTAATAACTTTTGATCATAGTTCCCAGTATGAATACTGAATCTAACATGATGAAACCTATGATTTATCGTGAAATATTGTATTCTTTCCTTGTTGGAGCTCTCTTTTCTTTCACGAAGTTTCATTATAGCATCTATAATAGCCTCTGGTTCAGGTGGGCAACCTGGCGAATAGACATCCACAGGAATTAACTTTTCTACTCCGCGAACGGTACTATAAGAATCTGTACCAAACATTCCTCTGTGATAGTACATGTTCCCATGGCAACTACATATTTTGGTTCGGGCATTTTTTCGTATGATCAATCTCACTACAGAAGGAGCCTTTTTCATGATCACAGTCCTCGCCGTTACAATGAGATAAGCTCGTCCAAGACCAGATCTTGGTACCGGACCGTAACGATCGGAGTCGAATCGCGAACCTATTAATGAGGCGAATTCGATGGAACCACGTACCGTAAAGGAGCGGCCATAGACCGGAGAGTCTGGCCCAATTCGTTCGACGGATCGTTTGGGGTAGTTGAAATACCTGGATTCGAAATTGTTTGATTGAGTAAAGGTAACTCTATAGGATTCATCATTGGCTTTATGTCATTTTGTACTTCCCTCCTCCCTCTCCCCCCCCCCCCGAATACTCGGAAACTGAGAAACATTCCAATGTTCCTTTTCGCCACAGAACCAACGATGAAAATAAGCACGAGAATTGAAGCTCTTATAAATACAGATATACCCTGTATACTAGAACTAATAGCCCATAGATAAAGGGAGACTGTTCCAACATCAGGAACAACAAGAACTGAAGTGAACATATAATGATCCTAGATCGGATCAAAGTATCTCCCATTGGTTCGATACTTGATTTGTAACTAGTAGTCCGGTTCTTTACCAATGGGGGCCAAAGCTCTAGAAATAAAGGATGCAAGAATAGGTAGGAATGAGGCTAGATATTAATGAAGATATCCAGCCAGAAAGTATTCTATTCGGGAAATAGAATATACTCCTTTGAAATAGCTCAAATTCTTACATTTTTCCATCAACTTCTTCATCATTCTCCCATCCACCATGAGTGGATGACCAAAGGACCGAACAATCAATACAATAAATTATAATGGATTCACATACAATTGTTCGTTTCGTCCATGGCTTATTATCAAATTCATTCAATGAAATTTGATTCGAATGTCTATTGGTAATACTTGACATGAATCAAGTATGAGAGAAAGAATGTGATTGGATCCCGAACTACCCAATTTCAGATCTGAGTCTATACTAATATTATAGAATGAATATGTTGATGATCTTTATTCAGCATCCATGGCTGAATGGTTAAAGCGCCCAACTCATAATTGGTGAACTCGCGGGTTCAATTCCTGCTGGATGCAGGAGAACTGCACATATCCATTATTTATGGAATGGGAAGAAGGATGAAGAATAACAGCAAACATTTGAACAGTACCAACCCTTTCATTTTATTGAAAGGTTTGGTACTGTTCAGTTAAGCAATACACGATAACAATCCATCAGAGTCTTTATTATCCACCTATTGAAATAGATTCAACAGCAGCTAGATCCAGAGGAAAGTTATGAGCATTACGTTCGTGCATAACTTCCATACCTAACCTATGATATATCTGTATAATTCAATTGGTATATGATCAGCTATAATAATAGCTACAGGGGAAAAAAAGAGAAAAAACGAAAGGAGGGATAAAAATTGATGGATGAAGTGAAATATCCAGTACTTACGGAGAAAAGTATTCGTCTATTAGAAAGGAATCAATATACTTTTAACGTCGATTCGCAATTGAACAAAACAAAGATGAAAATTTGGATTGAACATTTCTTCGATGTTAAAGTAATAGCTATGAACAGTTATCGCCTCCCTGAAAAAGGAGGAAAGAGAGGGTCAATGATAGGACATCCAATACGTTGTAAACGTATGATTATTACACTTAAACCCGGTGATTCTATTCCACTCTTTTCAGAACAATAAAATGAAAAAAAAAAAAAATTTTTGAAACTAAATGGCCATCCGTTCATATAGAATTTTAACTCCGGATACACGCAATAGATCTGTATCAGGTTTCGATGGAAGAGTGCAGTTGGACCCGCAGAAGAAATTGACCTCTGGACAGCATCATTGTGGGAAAGGTCGTAATGGAAGAGGAATTATTACCGCAAGACACAGGGGAGGGGGTCACAAGCGTCTGTATCGTCAAATTGATTTTCGACGGGATAAGGAACACATATCGGGAAAAATTGTAACCATAGAATACGACCCTAATAGAAGTGCATACATTTGCAAGGTGCACTACAAGAATGGCGATAAGATGTATATTCTGCATCCCAGAGGGGTCATGATTGGAGATACTATTCTTTCTGGTCCAAAAGCTCCTATATCAATAGGAAATGCCCTACCTCTGAGTGCGGTTTGAATTATTAAATCACGTGATCGGAAGCAACCGATTGGGTTTACAGCGAAACCTATAAAGCTATCACTGATCCAACTAGGACACTTTTACGGGACGAACCCCAAAGGGAAACTGAGGATAAATGACAGCAGGTGATTGGATCCAAAAATTGTTCATATCGGATCATTGGTTCCGAAGATATGATAATATGGAGAGGACCAGATTTTTTGTCCGAAGCATGAACAAACTGGGATAGAGGCACCCTCAAAAAAGACAAGTTACTAACATTTGATCTGATGGTCAGAGGCGGATTCGGAGCTGGACAGTGGTAATAATTCCCAAAAGGAAAAGATGGGGAGAAGAAAAAAAGTAGAAAGAGAGAGAAGAGAAAAAGATGTTTAATATGCCTCCTACGTTATCCATAACATACGAAAGTATTAGCGTAATTTGATAAAGTCATTCATTCTGAATGCTACATAAAGAATATAAGCCAGATGATGGAATAGAGAGACCTAGGATGTAGAGAATCGGGACATAGAGAATACAATAGATGCCCTTTCTCATCTCGATTCTATTTAATCAATATATGTAAATAGAATTTCATATACATCCAGAAAGCTGTATGCCCTGAGAGAGGCTTGTACAGTTTGGGAAGGGATTTTTATTTATCGGAATAAGAGTCTACTTCAACCAATATGCCCTTAGGCACGGCTATACATAACATAGAAATAACACTTGGAAAGGGTGGACAATTAGCTAGAGCGGCAGGTGCTGTAGCAGAACTTATCGCAAAAGAAGATCGATCGGCCACATTAAGATTACCATCTGGAGAAGTTCGTTTAATATCTGAGAACTGCTCAGCAACAATTGGACAAGTGGGTAATATAACTGCAAACAATAGAAGTTTCGGTAAAGCCGGAGCTAAACGTTGGTTGGGTAAGCGTTCTGAGGTAAGAGGAGTAGCTATGAACCCTGTAGACCATCCTCATGGAGGTGGAGAAGGAAGAACCCCAATTGGCAGGAAAAAACCCGTGACCCCCTGGGGCTATAGTGCGCTTGGAAAGAAAAGTCGGAAGAGGAATAGGTACAGTGATGCTTCAATCCTTCGTCGACGTGAGTAAGAATGGTTGGATATCCATAAAAAAAAAAAAAAGGAAAGAAAGGTAATTGATCATGGCACGTTCGCTGAAAAAAAATCCTTTTGTGGCTAATCATTCATTGAGGAAAATTAAAAATCTAAACATAAAGGAAGAAAAGAAGATAATAGTGACTTGGTCCCGGGCATCTGTCATTGTACCTGCAATGATCGGTCATACAATTGCTGTTCATAATGGGAGGGAACATTTACCCATTTATGTAACAGATCGTATGGTAGACCACAAATTGGGGGAATTTGCACCTACTCTACTTTTTCAGGGACATGCGAGAAACGATAAGAAATCTCGTCGTTAATTGAGAGATACTTGTCATTCATTGGGGAGGATGGAGTCAATGGGAAATAATAGTCCAGGTCCAGAGATACGAGCTTTGGCGAGAAATATACGTATGTCTGCTCATAAAGCACGTAGAGTAATTAATCAAATTCGTGGTTGTTCATATGGACAAGCACTTATGATATTGGAACTGATGCCTTATGGGGCCTGTTATCCCATATCACAATTAATTCATTCTGCGGCGGCGAATGCAAATCACAATATGGGTTTGAACAAAGCCAATTTACTCGTCAGTAGAGTCGAAGTGAATGAGGGTGCTGTTTTCAAAAGGGTTCAACCTAGAGCTCAGGGACGTGGTTATCCAATACAGAAACCCACTTGTCATATAACTATTGTATTGGAGGAAATCTCCAGATCGAATGATCCGATTATGTCAATAGAATCCCGAAAAAGAGGATATGTATGGCGCAGAAAATAAATCCACTTGGTTTTAGACTTGGTGTAACCCAAAATGATCGTTCCCATTGGTTCGCGCAACAAAGGAATTATTCCAAAGATCTCCGAGAAGATCAAAAAATACGTACTTGCATTGAAAACTATGTACGAACACATATAAAGAGCTCCTCGAATTATGGAGGAATTGCACGTGTAGAGATTAGCAGAAAGATCGATTTGATTCAGGTCAAAATATATATAGGATTTCCCAACTTGTTGTTAATAGAAGGTAGGGGTTTTCAAGGAATTGAAAAATTAAAAAACGATGTACTAAATATGCTCGATTCTGTGGACCGAAAACTTCACATTGCTATAGAAAAAGTTGCGAAACCCTATAGAAAACCTAATATTCTTGCGGAGTATATTGCCCTACAACTAGAGAAGAGAGTTCCATTCAGAAAAACAATGAAGAAAGCTATTGAACTGGCTGAACGGGAAGAGGTAGAAGGTATTCAGATCCAAATTGCAGGACGTCTCGACGGAAAGGAAATTGCCCGGGTCGAATGGGACAGGGGAGGTAGGGTTCCCCTACAGACAATTCGAGCTAGGATTGATTATTGTTATTATCCGGTTCAAACCATCTATGGAGTTTTAGGGATCAAAATTTGGATCTTAGAAGAGTAGGAATAATGGGTCTTTTTCCTAATCTGCCCGATCATGGATCATCAATTCTATCAGATCGAATAGAAATTAGATTTACCATTTCGGAACCGTGCTATGCTTAGTGTGCGACTCGTTGGAATCGAGCTTTTCATTCTTTTCCGGAGTTATGGAGAATTCGAAATAAGAACGGATTGGTCTCTGGTATAAATAAACTAGAGACTAACTCATTGCTTCATATTGCCAAGATCCAATAACTATGGGTAGATACTATCACCTCGTAAATACTTTCTTCCACGAGAAAAAAAAAATGAGATTTTTATCTCTCGTGAAGCGAGAAAGGTGTTTGGTAATGCGGAAAAAGAAAAAAAAAAAGAAGGAGAAATGAAATCTTCTACTAATATTGTATGGTTCATTAATTACCCTCCGAAAAGCAGTGTGATAAAGCATAAGAATCATCCTGATTCTTTCAAGCAAGATTGAAGGGATTCAGTTTATGAAGGAGAAAGAGCTTCGGGTCGATGGAAACTAAGGAAATTGATTCCGTAACAGATGAAAAGAAAGCTCCATTGCAGAGGGAAAACCTGGGCATTTAGAGAGAAGCTATGGAACGATGGAACCTATGACTGCATAAGATCATATAGGAATCTTAATCATTCATTGGATAGGATGGCGAAATAAACCGAAAACGAATTAATCTAATTGGAGTCTATAAGTAGGTCGACCCCATGGAGCAAATATCGGAAGAGTCAATATTCGCCTGTGAAATTATTTATTAAGAGTCTCATTGGATGGAAAGAGTTATTCGTCCTGTATATTATATTCTATATACAATATGCGTAATGCGTAGATATAGACTCATTTATATATAACTAATAACTACACATTGATTGTCCAATTTGACATGGATTATTCACGAGGAGCCGGATGAGAAGAAACTTTCATGTCCGGTTCTGGATTAGAGATGGGATCAAAATACTATTAACCATCGACTATAACCCAAAAAGAACAAAATTTCGTAAACAACATAGGGGAAGAATGAAAGGAGTATCTTATCGCGGCAATCGCATTTGTTTCGGTAGATTCGCTCTTCAAGCACTTGAACCTGCTTGGATCACATCTGGGCAGATAGAAGCCGGACGAAGAACGATTACTCGTTATGCCCGTCGTGGCGGAAAAATATGGGTACGTATATTTCCCGACAAACCTATTACAATGAGACCTGCAGAAACACGTATGGGTTCCGGGAAAGGATCTCCCGAATATTGGGTATCCGTCATCAGACCAGGTCGAATACTTTATGAAATGGGTGGAGTATCTGAAACCGTCGCTAGAGCAGCTGCTAGAATAGCTGCATACAAAATGCCTATACGTACTCAATTTGTTACTACTTAACCCATACAGAATCAAAGAGCTCTTTCTAGTGGAAGAAGATTACTAGTTGGTAAGAACTCTTCCTTTTCTTTTTTTTCATGTTATCTGCCGAAGTAACAAATCTTTTGGAGGAAAAATGATTCAGTCTCAAACTTATTTGAATATAGCGGATAACAGTGGAGCCCGAAAAATAATGTGTATTCGAGTTCTAGGAGCAAGTAATCGTAAATGTGCTCATATAGGTGATGTTATCATTGCTATAATTAAAGAAGCAGTACCTAACATGCCCCTGGAAAAATCGGAAGTGGTTAGAGCCGTAGTTATACGCACCTGTAAAGAATTTGAACGTGACAATGGAATGATGATACGATCTGATGACAATGCAGCAGTTGTCATTGATCAGGAAGGAAATCCAAAAGGAACTCGAGTTTTTGGTCCGGTTGCTCAGGAATTGAGACAATTGAATTTCACGAAAATAGTTTCATTGGCTCCCGAAGTATTATAAGTACTGATAGATCTTGTAGAAATCTTCTACTGATAGTTCATCAAATGATAGATACATGGATCAATTCATTGCACCTCAGGCATATTCCTCAAAGAAGATCGAACATGCCTTTTATATCGAGACCAGGAATTCCTAAGAATTCGTTCGTCATGGGTAACGATACTATTGCAAATCTAATTACTTCTATAAGAAACGCTGACATGGTAGAAAAAAGAACGGTTCGAGTAACAGCTACTAATATTACCAAGAACATTGGAAGGATCCTTTTACGAGAAGGTTTTATAGAAGATGTTAGGGAACATCAGGAAGGCCAAAAATCTTTTTTTATCTCGACTTTAAAATATCGGAGAAGGAAGAAAAGGACATATATGACTACGTCAAAGCGTACCAGCAAATCTGGTTTGAGAATTTATTCCAATTATCGAGAAATTCCAAAGGTTCTAGGTGGAATGGGGATCGTAATTCTTTCTACTTCCCAAGGGATTTTGACGGATCGAGAGGCTCGACAGAAAAAAATTGGAGGAGAAATATTATGTTATGTATGGTAATTAATCCGAATTTTGTCCAAAAATATGGATTCTGTAAGATATCCCCTGAAAAGTTGGAGCAAGTTTGGTTCGAGACACCATTCATCTTCATCCAAGCACGTTAGTCAAGTTTTTTTATCAAAAGAGGAGGAGATTCGATGAACAAACAGAATCTGATCCATGCGGAAGGTTTGGTTACTGAATCACTCCCCAACGGTATGTTTCGAGTTCTGACAGATAATGGATGTCAGATTCTGACTCATATTTCAGGTAGGATTCGACGTAATTCCGTACGAATACTACCAGGAGATAGGGTCAAGGTCGAATTAAGTGCTTATGATTTAACCAAAGGACGTATAATATATAGACTTAGCAACAAATCTTCAAACAATTGAATCACTTTTTAAACATCTGATAGGGATCGAGAATCATAGATTCAATGGACTCTCTTTCTCAGCGAAAAAAATGTAATATGAGCAAATTGGAGGGTCACAAATATGAAAATTCGTGCTTCTATTCGTAGAATTTGTGGAAAATGTCGACCAATTCGTAGACGGAAACGAGTTATGATAATTTGTTCCAATCCGAGACATAAGCAAAAACAGGGGTAATCCTCTTCTATATCAATGAACGGATCTAGTGGTAAAATAGATTTCGATATGCATTTTTCAAACTGAACTCATAATGATTAATATGTCAAAAACTAAAAGAAGAATTGGTTCACGTAGGAATGAAAATCGAGTACTCAAAGGAGTTATTTATGTTCAAGCAAGTTTTAACAATACCATTGTTACTGTTACAGATGTACGGGGACAAGTTTTGTGTTGGTCTTCTGCCGGTGCCTGTGGATTCAAAGGTACAAGGAGAGGTACACCATTTGCTGCCCAGACTGCAGCAGAAAATGTTATTCGTACATTAATGGATCGGGGTATGGAACGAGTCGAAGTTATGATAAGTGGCCCTGGTCGGGGGAGAGATACAGCATTACGAACCATTCGTAGAAGTGGCATATTATTAAGTTTTGTACGTGACGTAACCCCTATGCCACATAATGGATGTAGACCTCCCAAAAAGAGACGTGTGTAAGAATTGAATGAATTTCAAGAGAAAGAAATGATTTTATGATCTGATCAAATAATCTTGGTATGATTCGAGATGAAATCTCAGTCTCTATTCAGACACTACGATGGAAGTGCATCGAATCCAGAGCATACAGTGAGCGTCTTCATTATGGCCGTTTTGCTCTATCCCCGCTCCGCAAAGGTCGAGCCGATACAATAGGCATCGCAATGCGAAGAGTTTTACTTGGAGAAGTAGAAGGAACATGTATCACACATGTTAAATTGGAGAACATAAAACATGAATATTCCGCGATAATAGGTATTGAAGAATCAGTACATGACATTTTGATGAATCTAAAAGAAATTGTACTTAGAAGTGATTCGTACGGAATCCGAGGAGCTTCTATCTGTATCGTTGGACCCAGAAATGTAACTGCTCAAGATATCATATTACCGCCTTCTGTGAAAATAATTGATACTACACAACATATAGCTAGACTTACTAAATCAATTACTTCTGATATAAGATTACAAATTGAAAAAAATCGCGGATATATTATACATAGTCCAAATAATTATCAGGACGGAATTTTTCCTATAGATGCTGTTTTTATGCCTGTTCGCGATGCGAATTATAGTATTCATTCCTATGGGAGCGGAAATGAAATACGAGAAGTCCTTTTCCTGGAAATATGGACGAATGGGGGGTTAACTCCTAGGGAGGCACTTTCCGAAGCTTCTCGAATTTTGATCGAGTTATTTATTCCCTTCCTGCATGGAGAGGAACAAAACATCGATGGAATGAACAATAGAAAAGGATCTAATATGCCTCCCTTCCCCCTTTCGCACGTATTGACTGATACGGGGGAAACGAAAGAAAAAAAAATTGCATTTCAACATATTTTCATTGACCAATTAGAGTTACCCCCCAGAGTCTATAACTGCCTCAGAAGAGCCAATATACATACATTATCGGACCTCTTAAATTACAGTCGAGAAGATCTAATGAGAATTGAACGCTTCGGGAAGGAATCTGTCGAACAGGTATTTGAAATTTTACGAAAACGTTTTGCAATTGATCCACCCAGGAATTAGTTTCGGGTTCATTAAATGGTTGGTTTCATTTCATTTAATATTCCAAAGAAATCTCTGACAAGATGGGTATATCTAGGGAGATATAATTTGTCTTGAAGCAACTACTCCCTAGATATATGAATAAAAAATTGAAAGATTTTTATATTCGACAGTTGGATCAAATTGGAAAAGACCTAAAGTTAAAGATTCATCAATAGGTAACGCTGCCCCAATGCCTAACCAAAGGGCTACTGCAGTACCGATCAAGGATACTGTTGTAGCTACTGGACGACGAAATGGATTCTGAAATTGATTCACATTCTCTAGAAAAGGCACTGTCAATGATCCCGCGGGTACTGAGGCCATTAAAAGGACACCTAATAATTTGTTAGGTACTGTACGAAGTATTTGGAATACAGGGAAAAGATACCATTCGGGCAATATCTCCAAAGGAGTTGCAAATGGATTTGCTGGTTCACCAATCATTGATGGTTCTAGAACCGCTAAACCTATTGTACATGCAATAGTACCTAAAATTACTACTGGAAAAATATATGAAAGATCATTGGGCCAAGCGGGCTCTCCATAATAATTATGTCCCATACCTTTAGCTAATTTAGCCCTTAACACAGGATCATTCAGGTCAGGTTTCTTTGTTATTGGGATAAGTAGATCTCTATGGATCTATCCCCCGAAAGAACCGGACATGCCGATTTTGATCATCCGGCTCGAACAATAACTGGAGGGAGTATATATCACTTCTTTTTCCCGTGATGGAAGACGGATTGTAAGAATAGGAACTAATAATGTCTATGATCATCCATCATTGGTAAATTGATTATTCCAGTTAAATGCTCATTACCCAAGTAAGCTCACAAATTCGATCATGATCGATATGCCTTTTGGACCATCTTAGTCCTTGTAATTTGTGTTTATCATCACGAATAGACCTAAAAAGTTTTTTCGCATACAAGGTATTGACTTGTTATTGATCCGGCCTCTCTCCTTCCTTAGATCCCTTCTTTAACTCCGATAGTTTTCCCATCGAAATGGATGCAAGGGAAATGGATGCATTTTCACACTATGAAAAGGATAAGTAAAGTCATATGGTCCAATTATTAATTATATGAAAATAATACCCCATTGACCGGATCTTACGGAGCCCTTCCTGATCCGGATTCGATCATAGAAAGACTTCTCTTGGAACGGAACAAACTGACCGATGCCTTTCCACCCAGGTGTTAAACTTCCTATTTCTGATAAGGAAATTGGGACAGAGACACATTACATTTTATCAGAAATATTAATGTGGTAGATCGGAGAAAGTATCTGCATGGCCTAATCAATAGTTCAAGTCACACACTCCCATAATCCATCTTCTCCGTCTGAAAATCTACTCCAATTATTTGTTTGTATTGGATGAATAATACTCCAAAATCGAAAGGAGAAATCCGAGGACCATATTTTCTATGGATATTTATTTTATAATAAATATTCCCGGCGATGAGATATTACCGTCGTTACTCAGAACAATAAGTTATGAATAGTTATTTTCAATCTATCTTTGCTCTCTATAAAGGACCTGGAATACCCTGCTTACGGATCATTAGAAAGTGCATTGGCATAAATACAGCAGTAAGAAGGGGTAATATGAAAGTGTGTAAACTATAAAAACGGGTCAAGGTAGATTGACCCACGCTAACACTTCCGCGTAATAACTCTACCAAAGGAGATCCTATTACAGGAATAGCCTCAGGCACACCAGTCACAATTTTAACTGCCCAATAACCAATTTGATCCCAGGGCAAAGAATAACCAGTTACACCGAAAGATACGGTCAGCACACCCAAAATTACACCCGTGACCCAAGTTAATTCACGGGGTTTTTTGAATCCACCTGTGAGATAAACACGGAATACGTGCAGGATCATCATTAGAACCATCATACTTGCCGACCATCGATGGATGGATCGGATTAACCAACCAAAGTTCACTTCGGTCATTAGGTATTGAACAGAGGCAAAAGCTTCTGTAACGGTCGGACGATAGTAAAAAGTCATAGCAGAACCAGTAGCTACTTGTACTAAAAAAGAGGTAAGTGTGATCCCCCCTAGACAATAAAATATATTGACATGAGGAGGAACATATTTACTGGTTATATCATCCGCAATCGCCTGAATCTCGAGACGCTCTTCGAACCGATCGTATACTTTATTGAGATAGGTAAACTTAAATTCCCCCTCTGAAAACCGTACATGAGAATTTCCCTTCATACGGCTTGAACAAGAACACGCAAATGCTTTTGGACACGAATATATCAATTGGGAAAATATTGAGATACTTGATGGTTCGTTGCCTGACCGGCTGAGGAAATGAGGATTATTCGAAACAATCCAGCATTTCTATTGGAAGACTTCTATAGTGCCAAAATTTCAAATAGTGCCAAAATTTCAAGTCGGCTCATCCCTATGATAAATCACTATAGGCCCTTTGAACGATCTTTTACCCTATTCGTGTGATATAAGTTCCCTAGAAAAGAACTAATATAGACGATTGATAGGAATTATCTTGTCGAGATCTCAATAGATGAATCAATCCAAACCTAAGATTTCAATTATACCCCGATGATTTTATCAAATCCCCAAAAGGTTCTCTGGGTAATAACCTTTTCATTTTCGCTCATCCGACGAAATATGCTAACTAAGAGAAATCAGATACTATATCATTCTTTGGTCATAATCAGCATAATTATGAGAGGGGATAGATCCTTCGATTTTTTATAGGAAATACCTCTTTCAATTTATTTATTGGAAGCCTGGTTACGAGGAAATAATAGGTACAAACCATAGTTAAGATCTTCCCGGAACATATCGATGATAGACCTCGTGCTCTAGAGATTCAATATCCTATCAATTAAATATCCAACGAGGTAGGACCATCTTTATGAAGATAACAGATCGGTCTTCTGTACTATTAATATGGATCGATTTCAACAAGTCGCACACCCATATTCCAAAAATCCTTAAAGAAAAGTAATTACACGATCAAACTATTGGAACAAGATAAGCTAAAAACTAAAAGCCCCTATTTGGTCTGGGTTTGGATCCCTCAGTTCTTTTTTTTGTTAAAGAGCTAAGCTCGCCGGACGGATTTTGGAGTTCCTCTAGCCCCAACTAACCGGGATCCCGTCCAATAAAACGGAAGAATTATAAATCTCCAAGATAATAGATAGGAATACTGCAAATAGAGCCATTGTAAAACCCATAAGAGGAGTAGTTCCCCATCCAGGAGCTACTTTACCATATTCCGAATTAAGCGGTTTTAAGGACCTTCCTACACCGGTTGATCTTGGCGTGGTTTTGGAAGTATCATCAATGGTCTGTGTAGCCATAGAAACTATTGTATTGGTTTAGATCTGTTAACTTTGTTATTATATGGTAAACATACCATGATATTGGGATCACCTAATAATGGAAACTGCAACCTTAGTCACCATCTCCATATCTTGTTTACTTGTGAGCTTTACTGGTTATGCCCTATACACCGCCTTTGGGCAACCCTCTGAACAACTTAGGGATCCTTTTGAGGATCACGAGGACTAAATGAAAGAATGACCTTCCCCTATAGGGAAGGTCATTCTTTCATTGATGGGAGAGAAAGAATGAAGATTTGGAGAAGCAAAATTATTTTCCCCCTTTATTCAGAATTTTGGGTGGTTCTCGGAAGAAAATAGCGAAAAAGATTATCCCTAGGGTCGATACCAACAGGAATGTATAAACCAATGCTTCCATAGATTCGATCGTAATTTACAATTATGGAGATAGCTTTCGTACTAATATTGATTAGAGAAGAGATAGGAGCAATATCATACCACTTGTCTCTTAGTAGTTGGATCTCCTAGTTTTTGGAATGCTCCAAATTCTATTCGAGCATCCAAATCCGGGTCGATACCAGCAAAAACATCTCTGAATAGGGTTCTAGCACCATGCCAAATGTGTCCAGAAAAGAAAAGGAGAGCAAATGTAGCATGTCCGAAAGTAAACCAACCCCTTGGACTACTACGAAAAACACCATCGGATTTTAGAGTAGCACGATCTAATTCAAAAATTTCACCTAATTGAGCACGTCTAGCATATTTTTTTACTATAGCAGGATCACCAAAACTGACCCTGTCAAGTCCACCACCATAGAACTCAACAGTTACACCTACTTGTTCAACACTATACTTCGATTCTGCCCTCCTAAAAGGAACATCGGCTTTCACAATTCCTTCTTTGTCTACCAGAACTACTGGAAATGTTTCGAAAAAGGTAGGCATACGACGTACAAAAAGCTCATTTCCCTCCTTATCTTTGAAGATAGGGTGTCCTAACCAACCAACAGCTATTCCATCTCCATTGTCCATCGCACCTGCTCTGAATAACCCCCCCTTAGCTGGATTATTACCAATGTAATCATAAAAAGCGAGTTTTTCGGGAATTTTAGACCAAGCTTCCGATAGGCTCAAATTTTCGGCCAGACCGGCACGAACCCGTCGATCTATTTCTTGTTGGAAGTATCCCTGATCCCACTGGTAACGAGTGGGACCAAATAATTCGACCGGAGTAGTTGCGGAGCCATACCACATGGTTCCGGCAACAACGAAAGCTGCAAAAAACACAGCAGCAATACTGCTGGATAGGACCGTTTCAATATTCCCCATGCGTAATCCTACGTATAAACGTTGGGGAGGACGAACACTGAGATGGAATAGACCTGCTAATATACCCAATATACCTGCTGCAATATGATGAGAAGCTATTCCTCCCGGAACAAAAGGATCAAAACCTTCAGCTCCCCATGCTGGATCCACTGGTTGTATTTTTCCAGTTAGTCCATAAGGATCAGACACCCATATCCCAGGACCATACAAACCCGTTACATGAAATGCTCCAAATCCGAAACAAGCTACTCCTGAGAGGAATAAATGAATTCCAAATACTTTTGGCAAATCTAAACAAAGTTTTCCTGTACGTTCATCACAGAATATTTCCAGATCCCAATATACCCAATGCCAAATAGCTGCCAAAAAGCACAGACCAGAAAACATTATATGTGCCCCAGCCACACCTTCATAACTCCAAATACCAGGATTAATTACGGTTTCTCCGGTGATGTTCCATCCAGTCCATGAATCCTTTATTCCCAAACGAGTCATAAAAGGTATAACAAACATACCTTGTCTCCACATTGGATCAAGAACAGGATCAGATGGATCAAAAACAGCTAATTCGTACAGAGTCATTGAACCGGCCCAACCAGCAACTAGAGCTGTATGCATTATATGTACAGAAATTAACCGGCCAGGATCATTCAATACGACGGTATGAACGCGATACCAAGGCAAACCCATGTAAACACCCCTTTTTTTTTTTATCAGAAAAAGTAGACACTATGTAACTTTCTCACATTGGATTGGAAGAGATCATGCTATCGAGCTAGACCCGGATCATCTCGAAGGTGAACATCTATTCACTTGGACATTGCTAATGATGGAACAGGTTCGAAACAATTCTGTTCATACATAATAGCAGGGAGAGGCAAAGATATTTTATCGTTTGTATGTACCAATACACAATGTGGGGATTGGTCCCATTTTTACTTAATTTGAAGAATCGGCGAAAAAAAAAGAGGAAACTTGCTATTTTTTCAATTTAAAGATAAGATGTGGTATACTTCAATTTTCTGTCGGACTTAGGAATAAAAAAAAGGAAAAAATGGAGTAAAATGATTACAAAGTTAAAAAATGAAGGAGTTAAAAAAAAAATGAAGGAGTTAAAAAAAAAATGAAGGAGTTAAAAAAAAATGAAGGAGTTAAAAAAAAATGAAGGAGTTAAAAAAAAATGAAGGAGTTAAAAAAAAATGAAGGAGTTAAAAAAAAATGAAAAATAAAATAATCCAAGCTTTTCAGTTTCTATTAGAAGTAATTGGTATAGTTCTATTAAACATGTTCATCTTTTTAGTTGTATTTTTCATTATCCTTTATATATTTAGGAATGATAAAAAAGATGAACATGAAAATGATAGCGAGAATTAAAGAAGAAAAATGGAGCGGCAGATGAAGAAGAGAAAATAGAAGAGAAGAAAAGTGATTGATCTCGACAACATTTTATTCATACATCCATCAAGTCGATGGGATCATAGAGGTGAAAGAAACCCAAATGAATCTAGAAGTTATTGCGCAGCTCACTGTTCTGACTCTGACGGTTGTATCGGGCCCATTAGTCATTGTTTTATTAGCAGTTCGCAAAGGTAATCTATAATTACAATGAGCCATCGCCGGGAATGAAATACTTTGGTAAATAGTATTTCATCCCCGGCGATGGAGATTCATGTAATAATGAAAACGAGGTAATGATTGATAGAAACTTTTAATAGAGGTTGATAACTCCTCATCTTCCTATCGGTTGGACAAAAGATCGATCCGTATGTTACAATCGGATCGTGGCGGGTATAGTTTAGTGGTAAAAGTGTGATTCGTTACATTATCAACTCAAATAGTTGAAGGATCTTTTACATGGATCTTTGATCCATCTAAAGCTCTATTTCCAAATAGGTGAAAAACCTCCCCTATGAATGCTATGGTTCAGGAATAGCATACCTTCTCGTAATCTGGGTCTGAAATGATGAAAGAGAAACACATTTTTGGTTCCGAGATAGCGACACAGAATATTTTAAAGGTTAGAGAAATAACATATCTATGGAGATCCAAAGATATTTTTTCATCGTGACTAAACCTTCAACTTATGGAAGGATCCGGTTGAAGCCAAATAGCTATAGAACGATGACTTTGGTTTACTTGGGTTATCAGCATTTCGTTCGAGCTCGGTGGAATTTGTTCTCCTGGGGATCGGAATCAGTAGAAATAGGGAACGAAGTAACTAGAAAGATTTGTGATTATTGAAAACTTTTCAAATTTATCTTTCTATAGGGATCATCTAGAAAGTGAGTAAGTATTCTACGATTCGGGCCCTTCTCTAAAAAAAAAAAGAGAGAAGAGAAGAAAAGAGAATAAACTGACGTAGATGCTATGGGTACGATAAGAAATTAGGGTTTTATTAGAAAAGAGAGAAAAAAAAAAAAACAAAAAAGAAAGAAGAGAAAGAATTGAAATCTCCTTTCAAAAAGATTTGATATAAATACTCCGCTTCTTCCCTCATACCACTCTCTATCCCCCATGAAGGAGCCGAATGACATGAAATTTTCATGTTCGGTTCTGAATTAGAGGCATTGAATAATCAATGTCGACTATAACCCCTAGCCTTCCAAGCTAACGATGCGGGTTCGATTCCCGCTACCCGCTAACAGATATCTACCTATTATCTATCTATATAGATAGAATAGGTAGATATCAAGTGATTATATAACATAATTTAACGATTCACTCGAAATCAAATTTCCATTTCAATTTGAAATAGATTCCATTCTTTTCCTATCCTAACTCATTGTGAATAAAAAGGGTAGATCGGGATAATGTATGCCAAAGAGAGTGAAAAGAAAAAAATGGAAGAGAGAGAGAGAGCGTCCATTGTCTAATGGATAGGACAGAGGTCTTCTAAACCTTTGGTATAGGTTCAAATCCTATTGGACGTAATACTCTTCAATTGTTCTAAATTGTTGTGCAATGTATTGGAACAAATTCTTCAGCTCTTTTTCCTGTTCCGAATGATCCCACCAAATGATCAAATATTCACTTTTGTTCTTGAAGTACAAAAAGTTCAGTATGTTCCTTAAGAGCCTCTTCCAGAAGGGCTTTCGCTTCTTCCGTAAATGTACCAGTAGAACGTATAATTTCTCCGAACTGAGGTTTATTCTTTATCAAATACTCGCGTAACCGAACGAGAAATTTTCTCACCTGTGCTATCTCTAATATATCCAGGTATCCATTCGTTCCGGTATAAATAGTAGCTATTTGTTCTTCTACTTTCAAAGGAGCCGCCTGAGATTGTTTGAGCAACTCACGTAATCGTTGACCCCTTGCCAACTGATCTTGAGTAGCTTTATCAAGATCGGAAGCAAATTGTGCAAAAGCTTCCAACTCTGCAAATTGAGCTAACTCTAATTTCAATTTTCCAGCTACCTTTTTCATAGCTTTTATCTGAGCCGCGGATCCTACTCTAGATACGGAAATACCCACATTAATAGCAGGTCGGATTCCGGCATTGAATAGATCGGCCGATGAAAATATTTGTCCATCGGTAATGGAAATTGCATTAGTGGGAATATAAGCTGAAACATCTCCAGCTTGAGTCTCAACTATTGGTAGAGCAGTAACACTCCCCTCACCTAACTGGGAACTTAATTTAGCTGCTCTTTCCAAGAGACGGGAATGCAAATAGAAAACATCTCCCGGATAAGCTTCTCGACCAGGTGGTCTTCTTAATAGAAGAGACATTTGTCGATAAGCTTGTGCCTGTTTGGAGAGATCATCATAAATGATTGATGTATGTTGTTTCTTATACATGAAGTATTCAGCCAAAGCTGCCCCTGTATAAGGAGCGAGATATTGTAATGTAGCGGGAGAATCCGCAGTTTCCGCTACCACAATGGTATATTCCATTGCGCCACGTTCTCGGAATGTATTAACTACCTGAGCCACGGAAGAAGCTTTTTGACCAATTGCTACATAGACACAGATGACATTTTGACTCTTTTGATTAGGAATAGTATCTGTAGCTACTGCTGTCTTGCCGGTCTGTCTGTCCCCAATAATTAATTCTCGCTGACCACGTCCTATAGGAATCATAGAATCAATAGCAATAAGCCCCGTTTGAAGGGGTTCATATACGGAACGTCTTGATATAATACCTGGGGCGGGAGATTCAATCAGTCGAAATTCGGAAGCTGAAATTTGACCCTTGCCATCAATGGGTTGGGCTAGAGCATTTACAACACGACCCAAATACGCATCACTTACTGGTATCTGAGCAATTTTTCCCGTTGCTCTCACGGAACTGCCTTCTTGTATCATCAAGCCATCGCCCATTAATACAGCTCCAACATTATCCGATCCCAAATTTAGGGCAATGCCTATTGTACCATCTCCAAATTCAACTAATTCCCCTGCCATTACTTCATCAAGACCATGAATACGAGCAATGCCATCTCCTACTTGAAGTACGGTGCCAAGATTACCAACTCTTACTTCGTTGTTATATTGTTCGATCTGTTTCCGTATAATACTACTAATTTCGTCGAGTCGAATATTTCCCATTAGCACTTATTAATTCTCTGTTGAGAAATAGGACCTATAACAACTAATCACTTGTGTTCATCATGGTTCTAAGCAGGCCAATATTGTGATCGATCGTACGTAAATGTAACTCAGTATTCAAACGACTATTCAAAGTTCCTATAGCTCTTCGTAAAGCTTGGCGAGAAACTTGTTGTCGGATCTGGTCAATTGCTCTTTGCTGTTCGGAGTAAACCGTCTCATTCTTGGGATCCTCTAATTGTTCCAAATTCTCAGAAGCAGCATTGATGAGATCCTCTTTCTCTCGTTCTATTTGGGAGTCTCCATTTACCCGGATTTCGCCCGCTATCATTTCCACTTCCCTTAAGCGAGCCCGAGCTTTCTCGAGCTGATCGATAGCTCCTTTACATAGTTCTTCCGAATTCCGAATAGTATTCAATATTTTCTGTTTACGGTTATCTAATAGATTACTTAATGAAAGTAGATTATCTATTCAAAAAATGAACGAATTCATAATCTCTTCCCAAACCGAACACGAATCTTTCGATTCATTCGGCTCTCCTGCTCAGTTCTTTGTTTATTCCCCAGGAACATATGCGTTCCCTTCCTTCATCAACACCAAGCCTGCCCTTTCCGTTCCGTTTACGGAATATTAGAATCAATCTATAAAAGACCGATATCTCCGAAGGGCTCTTTCAGCAAAAGGGATTTGCAATTATTAATAAAGTTTTTGTTTTTGTTGTCGTTTCCCCTTTTCTCTCATCTTCTTCCCCCATGAAATTTGAATCAATACGTTCCGTTCAATCAATTAATTTGTGCCTCCTCCTTTTTGTTCTATCGAATAATTTCCCTTCTGTGTAGGTCGTCGGTTTAGCATTGGAACTAAAATTGGATGGGAGATTGGGACTATTTTGAAGTAAATAGATCAAATTATTCCATTGATATGAATGTTATATATCGGATCAATCTCCAACTATGCCTTTGAATCCATCTCATCTTGACACAGCGGTGGAAAGAGTACCCAATTAGTTGTGCTTAGACTTCAAACAGTTCAGCTTTAACCATTCTAATGGTCCTCCCTCATTGGTTGGTATAAACTAAGAGTTCATTTCCCAATCAATTACGAAATGCTATAGTTCTTCACTATTCCCCGTTCGGAAGTAATTCGTTGAGATCATGCACTTTTCTATCTCCAAAGTGCAGCTGGTTGGGCCCAGCCATATTATTCGAATATACAACTCGCACACACTCCCTTTCCAAAATAGATCAGTACACTAAGCACCAAACTTGGATTTATTATATTTGTTTCTAAAATATTGGTATTTGACCCGAAACCCCCAGCGGAAGGCCAATAACTCAAGGAAATGAAAGGATCAATTACATTTTTCATACGCTCTCCCCTCATAGATAAGGATATGTTCTACAGAATTTTGTTCTTTTCTTATTTGATCCTATCTAGTTCTGGATAAGAATATTTGGGATACTAAACTTAGTCCCAGGTCTTATATAAGGATAAAAAAAATTATTTGCCCCATCCACTCCCTTCCCTGCCGCACGCGTCATGAATCTTTCTGACCGAAGTATAGGTATAGGAAAAAAGACAATAATTCATTTGCTTATTATTCGGATCAGCCCCTCCCCTAAAAGAGCAGCTAAACAAGGGAATTCTTGGATAAATACTAATGGAATGACGAGGTGTAGGGATCTTTGTTTTCAGGATCAAACAAAGGGATTCGCAAATAGAAGTGCTAGGGCCACAACTAGTCCATAAATAGTTAAAGCTTCCATAAAAGCTAAACTTAGCAGTAAGGTACCTCGTATTTTACCTTCCGCTTCTGGTTGTCTTGCAATACCTTCTACAGCTTGGCCCGCAGCAGTGCCCTGACCAACGCCGGGTCCAATGGAAGCAAGCCCTACAGATAATCCAGCAGCAATAACGGAAGCAGCAGAAATTAAGGGATCCATGGTAATCTCCTCTTACTAAGGTTGGGAAATAGTTGATAATACGACAGTTTCATCTATTTAGTGTTCACCGATTGTTCAATTATGGAACGATTTCTTCCGAACAACTAAGAAACCAAAATATTTCGGTATCAAAGTGATAATATAAACGAATAGGGAAACCTATTATTCCCTATGAAAATATTGATTCTTCATCATATTCGAAATACAGATTCCAATTTATTGGACATATGAATTATTATAACGGAGAGAGAATAGACTGCGTAAGAGCCTATAAGTAATAATATATCACATCTATAGATGATATATTAATCCATAAAATCTATAAGGCTTATAATCAATATAAATGGATTAATATATTAAACGAACTATATACAAAGTAAACATGTTAAAAAATCCTCCCTTACTGGGAAATTTCATCGTTCTACGCCAGGATACATTCTTTACTCAACCAACTCCGATTAGTGAACCTGTTTGATCCTTCCTATTTTCTCTCATATCTCTATACAAATGGACCAATCTGATCCACTCTCTCTGGAGATCTAATGGACATAATTAGTAGTTAACTGATCTTCAATCTTTTTACCAAGCTCTTGTTACTAAGAATTCCGATTTGCTTCTACCATGCATATCAAGTCATGAGTTTGGACGATACTTAGAAAATCTTCTGTCTGATTGGACAGTGATTTAATGATGACCCTCCATGGATTCGCCTATATAAGCTGCAGCTAGAGTTGCAAAGATTAGAGCTTGAATACCGCTCGTAAATAATCCCAGGAACATTACAGGTATAGGAACTACTGAAGGTACCGGAGAAACAGGAACGGCAACTACCAATTCGTCAGCTAATATATTTCCAGAAAGTCGAAAACTAAGTGATAAAGGTTTTGTAAAATCCTCTAAGATGTTAATTGGTAAAAGTATTGGGGTTGGTTTAATATATTTACCAAAATAACCTAACCCCTTCTTTGCAAGACCTGCATAGAAATATGCTACTGACGTAAGCAAAGCTAGAGCAACTGTAGTATTAATATCATTTGTAGGTGCAGCTAACTCCCCATGAGGTAATTTTATAATTCCCCAAGGAAGAAGAGCACCTGACCAGTTAGAAACAAAGATAAATAGAAACAGAGTTCCAATAAAGGGAACCCAGGGACCATATTCTTCCTCCCCAATCTGAGTTCTGGTCAAGTCCCGAAAAAATTCGAGAATATATTCGACAAAATTTTGACCACCGGTAGGAATGGTTTGTGGATCTCGAACAGCTATGGTAGCTGAACCTAATAAGACAGCAATTACAACCCAAGAAGTTATAAGTACCTGTGCATGAACTTGAAACCCCCCGATTTGCCAATAAAAATGTTGACCCACCTCCACACCGGATATCTCGTAGATATGATTCAGTGTGCTAATAGGAGATCGTACGATATCCATATCCATATTACCTCCTTGTAAAAATTCACTTAAAGAAGAAAAGAAATGATTTTTGTCGAATGAGGGCTTCCTCAATTATTTCGCTCTCATCAGAATGTTTTATGTCACGAGATAATAAAATGGTTATTCCATTAAGAATATTTCAAATTTTGGAGCAGCCAACCGAACCAATAAATGAAATTCGCTCTTACGAGATCTTGGATGGAATAGCAGCCAACTCAGTAAATCTTCAGGTCCCTTTTTTCTATTTTCTTATTATTACTAATTTACTATCTATTAGCCCTTCATATAGCTATAATGACCTTAATGACCTTCCTTCGCAAATTGCTGACGTTGATCTGTTCAGGATCAATTGGATTGAAGCTATACCATCATCATTGGCTGGAATTGGGATATCCACGAGATCTGGATCACAGTCTGTATCAACTAAGCAAATTGTCGGAATACCCAAAATTCTACATTCCCCGAGAGCAATGGATTCTTCTTGTTGATTGGTAATTATCGCAATATCGGGTAAGCTCGTCATGTATCTAATCCCACCTAGATATTTCTGCAATTGGTCCAATTGTCTCTTGAGCATTGCTGCTTCTTTCTTTGGAGGTCGATTGAATCGTCCCGTATCTTGTTCTTTTTTTAAATCCTTGAACTTCTGAGGTCTCGTCTCTGTAGTAGACCAATTAGTTAACATACCACCAAGCCATTTTCTATTTACATAATGACATCGAGCTTCTGTAGCAGCTGATGCTACTAAATCAGCTGCTTGATATTTCGTACCAACTATCAGGAATTGTTTTCCCCTACCTGCTATATCAAACGCCAAATCACAAGCTTCTGATAAAGAACGAGCAGTTTTAGCGAGATTTATAATATGAGTATCTTTACGCTCTGTAAAAATGTAAGGTGCCATCTTAGGATTCCATTTCCTAGTTTTATGTCCTAAATGAACTCTTGCTTCCATCATCTCTTCCAAATCCATGTTCCAATATCTTTTGCTCATTCTCGTTCGCTTTCCTCCCCAAAATAATGAAATAACATGTAGCATAATATCTAATTATTCCAACGGAATCGATTACATCTCAAAGATTGCCTGTCTGTCTAGTACGTGGTATAAACGTTCTCACTCATAGAATATTTGATATTCATCCTATTATAGAATGAATAATCATGAACATAACAAGAAATCTCTTTATTAATCAAGACTATTTGAATGGCTGCTTCAAAATATTGTGAGAATTTTCTTGAATGGAAAAAAAAGAGACTTTGTGATAATGAAAGAAAATATCTTTCACTTTTTTGCTAAATAGATTCCTATTCCCCTTTCTTGGATCCATTCCGTTCCGTTTCCCTGAACGGTGAATATGCTGTCCAGTACCGGCAGGTATAATCCCCCCGAGAATAACATTTTCCTTCAAGCCTTTCAACCAATCGATACGACCTTGTAGAGCAGCTTTAGCTAAGACCCGAGCAGTTTCCTGGAAACTTGCTTCGGATATAAAACTTTGAGTATTAAGAGATGCCCTTGTTATTCCTAATAACATGGTTTGATAGTAGATTGCCTCTTCCAGAGCACGATCCATTCTCTGTGCTCGTGATAATCCAATGAGTTCCCCCGGTGAAAAAACATTAGCCATTCCATCTTCTGAAATTAAGACTTTCGATGTCATTTGGCGTACAATAATCTCTATATGCTTATCACAAATTCGTACCCCTTGGGATCGGTAAACTTTTTGAATCTGATTGACCAAATGAATCTGACTTTGTTCCATAGTTATCCTAGCACTGATGAATAACCCCCAAAGACTTCCAAGAAATCTTGTCATATCTCCGGTCCAATTTTCAAAACTTTCTTTCAGATTCATCGATATTGAATTATTCAAACGGGCTTCTGACAATTGTTCAACTTTAGGAAGACCTTGAATTATATCACTGGATTTGAACCTTTCATATATCAATGTTATCAATGTATCTCCTTTGTCAATAATTTCTCCATAATGACCATGAACAGTCGCTTTTCGAGTAGCCAAATAGGGTTTAGCTGATCTAATGACTAAAGATTCCTCATCAACTGCTATAATTTGACCAGATTCGGGGAGTGGTTCATCCTCGGATATACATACACTTTCAGGAATTAATTGTCCAGGACTAACTACTGGAAATATTTTTTTGCAGAATTCGGATGAGGAAGAGCACCAATTTGGACCCAAGAGATTGGAAATGATGTTCCTGCACGGATCGAAATGAGAAATTCTCGTATTTTCGTCCATGAAATAGTATTTAGGTACTTGGAAAGTATTGAAAGAATTGTGGAAAATGGAATGTTTCTTCGACAATACTTTTTTATAAGTTAGAAAATGGGAGGATGGAAAGCGGTTGGTGATACTATGTAAATGACCCAAGAGACCCGAAAATTCAATGATTTTCCTCATAGGATCCTCTCTATTTGATTTATTTACCGTATCATAACATTTTGAATCATTGAATAGAACGATTCGAAAACAGTCAGATGGTGACAAAATCATAAAAGATCCACTGTCTTCTTCCCCATTATATAATGAACAAATAGTTCCTTGATGCTTACTAATTAATTGCCTCTCCCCATTGGAATAGAAAAGATTAGTGTGGTCCAATTTGTTATGGAACATCAAATTTGAACTTGCTTTATTGTCCCTTCTCCCCATGAAAAAAAGGGGGTATTTAATCAAGCTAATTTGAATCATATTGCTAACGATCTTATTTGTTCTTACTGAAGTAAGAGAAGCATAAGCCTCAGATTCTATAGAATCTATTTGTTCCCAATCAAATCCTAGACAAGTTTGAACCAATGGAATACTTGTGTCACTCATTACTTGGATTCGTTCACCATCTTCGTACGAACTAGAATTGCTAACTTGAATCTGCAAGTTGTCCCCTTCCCTAGATAAATCTAGGGAAAAGGATGTTGCCATAATGGGCCCATCAGGTATTCCATATTCAACGTTAGAATATCCAAAAATGGAATTTCTCTGTAGAACACCACTTTTGGGTATTCTAAGAATCGTATCAGGAAAAGATATTATTCTTTTTCCCCATTCTTTATCACACTGCAACGGGACGATGAATCGATTCATTTGCCTTTTCCCCTTCATATTGTAATTCTTAGGGGAAAGGGTGACATAAATAGAGTCTCGATGCTCGTTGGATATGGTCCGATCAGTTTCTGAATAACTGAAGATTTGTTCTTCCTTCCCATAGCAGTTTGAGTCACCTGATCTATGTTCCACTTGATCCACGTAAGAATCGGAAAGTGATTGATGTTTGGCAACAAAAGGTTGAACATCTACTTGATCCTGATGTTTATGAAATGGAAAGGGTACTACACCGGATCCGTATATACCTCCCGATAATATCCATAGATAACCCGTCCTGAGTATAGGATGAACATTACCGTGTACATATTCAGGTGCATGACACACATTGGTACTCCAGTGCATTTCTCCTTCTAGGTCAGAATATATATTTTTGCGAACTTTTTCCTTGAAGGAAGATGTTCTAGCACGAACCTCGGCAATAATTTGTTCCGATTCCACATATTGATCATTCTGAACCAAAAGTAAACTTTGTGGTGGAATAGTTAAGTTTTTTACTTGATCCTGACCATCAATAGTGATGGATAAGTTATTATGACATAGATAAGCAGGATGTCCATTACATGTACGTGTAGGATAAACCAAATTATCATTGAATTCAATCTTTCCATTGAAAGGGGCTCGTACATGTTCTGCAATATCACCAGTAAATACCCCCCCGGTATGAAAAGTCCTTAGTGTTAGTTGAGTTCCTGGTTCCCCAATGGATTGGCCTGCAATAATACCTACTGCTTCTCCTAATTCGATCAAGTGATTGTGAGTAGTACTCCGACCATAACATAATTGACAAATCCAAGATATACTCTTGCAAGTAAAGGGGGTTCGTATATATATTGGTTGTGTTCGAAGGTTTATTAATTGATTGGCAAGTCCAACCCCAATATCCTGATTGCGCGTGGCAATGCATCTCCTATTTATATATACATCGTCTGCTAGCACACGGCCAATCAGTATTTGTGTTCGTACAACAATTTCATTTCTGTCCCTCTCTCGACCTCGAATGGGACTTACGAAAATACCTTGGATAGTGCCACAATCTTTTCTACGTACTACGATGTGTTGAACCACTTCAACGAGTCTACGTGTGAGGTATCCAGCATCTGCTGTTCGTACAGCAGTATCCACAACTCCTTTACGAGCCCCATAACAGGAAATAATATATTCCGTTAAAGAGAGCCCTTCGCGTAAATTCCTTCGAATGGGTAGATCAATGATTTGTCCTTGAGGATCTGACATTAATCCTCTCATACCTACTAATTGGTGAACCTGAGATGTACTTCCCCTAGCTCCTGAGAAGGACATCACATGTACTGGATTTAAGGGATCAGTCATGCTAAAATTCGGATTCATTTCTTTTCTCAAATATTCACTTGTAGCATACCATATCTCAATCGATTGACGTAATTTTTCCACTGCATGTACATTCCCATAATGATTCTGTTTCTCTGAAACAGAACCTTGTTGCTCCGCATCTTGGACGAGCCATGCTTTGGAAGGTGCTGTTAAAAGATCATCAATTCCTAATGAAATAGCTGTATCAGTAGCTTGTTGAAAACCTGAAGTCTTTAGTTGATCCAAGATATGTGATGTATATGTCATTCCGAAGTGATCTATTAATCTGCTAATAAGCTTTTTAATGGCAGTTTTATCCATCACTTTATTATAAAAGGGCAAATTATCAAAGGGCAATCTAGTTCGTTCCTTCATAAGGAAAAATCTCCATATTTTCATGAGCAGGATTAAGCAATGGGTTTAAGCCGGTTATTCAAAGGCTTCCTCGATCTCTATATCTGCACTAATGAAAAGATCATAAGATCAATAACATTAGATCCTGAGAGCTGGTAGTGATTTCTTTGGGTGTTCAGAACGGGCAAAACCTTGTATGGCTTCTTCCATTTCTCGATTGAAACGAGTACGACCAACAGTTGTTCGAATATATATATTAAGGATTTCCCCCATTCTACCTTTTCTTATTCGATAATGTTCATGGATTTCGTGGAAGGTACCCAAAGATTCGTACTGAACCTCGATAGGGGCTTCTTGGTTTACTGAGGTAATGATACGTAAATCCACTTCCCCCCACCGGAGCCATAAGGGGCTGTATAAGTCAATTCGTTTCTGTCGATAAGCTCTGAGCACATCATCATAACTATAAAAAGAAGGTTTCTTACAGGAAAAGCTTTTCTTTTCCGAGTGATATGGATGGTACCTATTCCCATAAATACCTTGACTATTTCCGACCGTTGATATATAAAGTCCAAGAAGCATATCCTGAGTCGGTATAGAAATAGGATCTCCGATAGCTGGAGACAAAAGATTTGTCTCAGAAAACATTAGTAAACGAGCTTCTGCTCTAGCTTCCAGAGATAAAGGTACATGGACAGCCATCTGATCTCCGTCGAAGTCCGCATTAAATCCTCCACAAACCGATGGATGTGAACGAATGGCACGTCCTTCTACTAAAATAGGTTGAAACGCTTGTATTCCTAATCTGTGCAAGGTAGGTGCTCGATTCAACAATACGGGATGTCCTTGCATAACCTCTTGAAGTACTTCCCATACAATGGGTCCCTTATCTCGAATCATACTTTTAGCAGCTCTTAGGTTGGGAGCAATATGTCGTCCAATGAGACTACGAATTACAAATGCTTGAAAAAGCTCTATTGCTATTTCTGAGGGTAATCCACATTGATACAATGATAGAAAGGGACCCACCACAATAACGGAACGACCTGAATAATCAACTCGTTTCCCTAGTAAATTTTCACGAGATCTTCCCTCTTTACCTTCGATCACATCTGAGAACGATTTATAAGGCCTATCATGACTGTCTCTCATTGGTTGTCCACAGATGCCATTATCGAGAAGTGCATCTACGGCTTCCTGGATCAATTTTTTTTGACAAATAACAAATGACTCAGATCCACTTCTTGCTAATAAATTGATAAGAGTATTATTCCGATTGATCACTCTTCGATAAAGTTCATTTAGATCTGACGAGGTAATAAGTCCACCTTCACCTAATTGAACGATTGGCCTCGGTTCGGGAGGAAGAACTGGTAATAGGCATAAGACCATCCATTTTGGTTCTATATTTGTTCGGAGAAAATGTTTAGCCAATTTCATACGTCCAACCAGAAAATCCTTTCTTCTTCGAATTGTTTCATCCTCCCATCCATCCACAGTAGATTCCTGATCCTCCTCCAATCTATTCCATTTCAATTCCACCAAGTTCTTCCATTCCATATGTGAACGATCTATAATAATTTGAAGATCCAGACCAGTGAGTTGTTCCCTTATAGCATCTCCCCCAGTAGCTATTTCTCTCTCTTGAAATGTTCCAGAACCCCGAGCAAAGAGGTAATGAGAACGAGCAGAGAGGTAATGAGGAATAATATCTCTCCAGGATTGAATCTCATAATTGAATGTACCCCGTGATCTCAATAAAGTTGGTTTGTTAGCTATGGGCCTAGCAATAAAAAGATTCGGATAGGTTTTTCTAAGATTTCCCCCCCTCAGGATCGGACATGAAAGTTTCCTCTCATCCGGCTCAAGTAACTAAAAAAAAAAAATATATATATATATATGTATATACAACTATTTTTCGCTCTGAAGAGAGACCGCTACTCTCTGCTCAAGTTCCAGGTGAAATTGAGTATTCCTTTACGATTCTACAACATAGATATGGAATTATTGAGCAGTCTCTTCCCTTCCGAACAATCCATTTCTTCTTGAAATGACCTTCAATTAGGGATTTACTTGTCTTTATCTCGTTCCATTTGATCCTTTAGGTTCCTGCTTGCTTTACTTCGATGGTTACAATACTATTGATCGAAGCATATGTGCGATGAATAGACTCCTATAGCCATATCTTTGGTCCGAAATACCTCTGGGATAACCCAAATGAAAGAGAATTACTTTCGAATTCCATTATATGAAAGAAGTGTTTTCACGAAGTTCAATTAGCAAATTGATACAGAATATCTAAACCCTGGACTAATTCCTCTTTCTCAACATCTCTTCAAGATGCTTATAATTCTGAGCTTCATGCTACTCCTCTGGAGGGACATGTCAGAGCTAAAGGCATCCCAATGAGATTGAATAGGATGACAGTTCCTTATTACGGATCTGTATGATCGGAACTTGTGATCAAGTCACACATCGCAGTATACTGGGCCTTCTAATTCTTTCCGAGTTTTAGCTAATAGATTCGCAATATAACTAGGAAGACGTTTCAAATACCATATGTGAACCACCGGACATGCCAGTTTAATGTATCCCATTCGATATCTTCGAATTCGAGAATCAACGAATTCAACTCCACATTGTGTGCAAAATTTAGAGTCTATCTTCTCATTTCCGATCCCTGGAGAATTTCCACAAGAACAAACCCTACTTTTGATAGGTCCAAAGATTCTTTCACAAAACGATCCATCTCTTTCTGGTTTATTAGTTTCATAATGTAGAGTATAGGGTTTAGTCACCTGTCCAACTATCTCGCCATTAGGTAAAATTTTTTCGGACCAAGCACAAATCTGTTCGGGAGAAGCTAATCCAATTCGAAGTTGTTGATGTTTATTCTGGTCAATCATAAAAGATCTCGATTCATTCTGATCAAACTTCCTCTCTATCTATCTGAAAGTCTTTCTCAGATATAATAGCATGATTCAATTCTAGAGCTAAAGATCGTAATTCTCGAATGAGCAATCGGAAAGATTCTGGAGCAGTGTCAGGTTTAGGTATTGGCCCTCCAGTGATAATGGCACCAAGTACTTCATTACGAGTTCTAATATGGTCAGATTTGAGAGTAAGCATCTCTTGTAAAATATAAGCAACACCAAAACCTTCTAGAGCCCAAACTTCCATTTCTCCTATTCGTTGCCCTCCTCGTTTGGATTTTCCTCTAAGAGGTTGTTGTGTAACCCGTGCATAAGGTCCACTCGAACGTGCATGTATTTTATCATCAACTTGATGACTCAATTTCGACATATAAGCTTTTCCTATTGTAACAGGTTGTTCAAAAACATCTCCTGTTCTTCCATCGATTAATCTATGTTTTCCAGGATGATCCGGTTCGAATACCCATGGATTAGCTGTTTGCTCACTAGCTTTATAAAGCTCAGGAAACACTAGTTTTCTCGAAGCTTCTCGCTCGTATCTTTCGTCAAAAGGTGTTATTCTATAATGTTTGTTCATCGGGTTTCCTGCTAAACCGGGCAAACATTCAAAGATCTGTCCTACATTCATTCGTGAAGGTACCCCTAATGGATTCAATACCATATCAACTGGTATTCCATTTTGCAAATAGGGCATATCTTGTCTGGGCAAAACTATTGAAATAATACCTTTATTACCATGCCTTCCAGCTACTTTATCACCCACTTGTATCTTACGTTTTTGTGATATATATACGTGGACTGTTTCCGCATTATCACCGGAATCATCTACTCTATTGATCCATCTCACATCAATAACTCGACCTCTTCCACCTATAGGTGTTCTGAGACAATTTTCTCTCGCAGTGGATACCTCAATACCAAATATGGTTTGTAATAATCTTCCTTCCGGGGCACATAATGATTCTTCTGTTGTTTGAGGCGTTAATTTACCTACCAAAACATCACCTGTTTCTATCCAAGATCCTAGCATTACAAGACCATTTTCGTCCAAATGACGAAGTGAATGAGCATCTAAATGAGGTATTTCTCTAGTGATTCTTTCAGGACCCTGGCTCGTCATACAGATTTCAATCCTGTACCTTACGATATGGAAAGAGGTATAAATATCTTCATATACCAGACGTTCACTAATGAGTATTGCGTCTTCGAAATTGTATCCTTCCCATGGCATATAAGCTACTAAAACGTTTTTTCCCAAAGAGAGTTCTCCCCCTACCGTAGCCGCACCGTCCGCCAGAATTTGTCCCTTCTTTACACATTCCCCTTGACGAACTTGAGGTTTTTGATGCGTACAAGTATTGGTATTAGAACGTTGATATATAACCAATTCTGTTCGTACAGTGTCTCCATTAACCGATGAAGTGATATTTACAGCATCGATATACTCGATCCTTCCCTCTTGCGTAGCTATAGCTACACTTCCTGAATCTAGAGCTGCTTGACCTTCCAACCCAGTTCCGGCAATGCACTTCTCGGGTTGAAAAAGTGGAACTGCTTGACGCTGCATATTAGAACCCATTAGAGCGCGATTCGCATCATTATGTTCGAGAAAAGGAATAAGGGAAACTCCAACAGAAAAATATTGGAAAGGAAAAATACTTCTGAAATGGATTTGTTCCCATGCAATAACTATAAATTCTTGTCGGTATCGAGCTGGAGTAATTTGTTCCTCTTGAATCCCTTGATTTAACGCCAAAGAATTTCCCGTAGCTATCCGATAGTATTCATCCTCATCTTCTCCCGGTAATAGATAAACCATATGTTCTTCTCTCGATCTCTCAGAGATCTTATAGAATGGACTTTGTAAAGAACCACACTGACCAATCTTTGCATGAATAGATAATGATGCAACAAGTCCAGCATTCATTCCTTCGGACGTATCGATTGGACAAATACGCCCATAATAACTGGGATGAATATCCCGTGTCCGAAAACTAGCAGTTCGCCCTGTTAAGCCCCCAGGGCCTAAATGGCTCAATTTTCGCCCATGAGCTATTTCCGTCAATGGATTAGTTTGATCTAAAAATTGGGATAAGGGGTGTGAACCAAAAAAATCTTGAAAAGTGTTTTTTAATAGAGTTGAAGTTACCAAGTTCTGAGGAGTTGATCTACGCTTGGTTGCTCTGTGTATAGTTCTTCGAACTGCATCTTCCAAACGACCTAGAGCTAATCTGAATTGATTCTGTAATAAATCTGCTACAGAACGAATACGTCGATTTCTAAGGTGATCTATATCATCGAGTGTACCCATTCCAAATTTCACTCCGATAAGGTAATCCACAGCAGCCAATACATCTTGTGGCAATGAAAAAATCTCGTTCTCGGGTATATCAAGATTCAGTTTTTGGTTCGGATTTCGTCGACCAATCTTTCCCAATTCACATCTTTGTCGGAAAAATTTTTCCTGCAATTCTTTACATAGAGACTCGGAAAATACCAAATCGCCACTTACACAGTAGAGTTTTTTATAAAACTCCAGAATGGCTTTTTCCTTCGACCAGATATATTCCTCCCGCTCCCACCTCCCCTTCTTCTTTTTCAGTAAAAATAAAAATTTTTCGGGATAGCGAGTATTGTCCAGAATCTCTTCGAGATTTAAACCCATAGCTGATAATAGAACTGGAATAGATATTTTTCGTTTTCTGCTTACACGAGCCCATATCCTTTCTCCCACATCGATCTCTAATTTCGATCTTCTTCCCCAATCTGAAATCAGAGTGCCAGTATATATATAGTTTATTCTATTATGGTCTAATTCTGAACGGTAATAAATACCGGGACTTATTAATATCTGATTCACCACGATTCTGTAAATTCCATTTACTACAAACGTTCCATGGGAATTCATTAAAGGAATATTTCCGAGAAATACAGTTTGTTTCTGTATCTTACTACTATTCCTCCGAATCGATCTTGCTGGTACATATAATTCAGAGTAATATGTAAGGGACTGATATACAGCATCTCTCTCTTTTATAAAAGGTTCTGCTAATTCATATTCATTACCAAAAAGCCTGGATTCAATTTCTTTATCTGTATCCTCAATTTTCGGAAAATTATGGAGTTCTTCCATCAAGCCCTGATCGATGAAACGACAAAATCCTTCAAATTGTATCTTACCAAATTCGGGGATTGTAAACGCTCCCTCATTTTCATCTAATCGCATTGGAAGTTTCCCATCTGTCAAAAAGTCTATTAAATTATTCCCGATTGATCTATATGGATCAATCCGACAAAAAAGATTCGGATTTATATTCAGTTTTCACTATATCCCATTAAATTCTACCCGTATCCAGATATACTTCCAATTAGAAAAAAAAAAAAAAAAAAAATAAGGAAGAGGAGAGGTACTTTGATACTTTCATCCAACCATGTGAAATGGAGCTATGAACGAATGAATCAAACCATTCTTAAATGTGAATCTCACTTAGAATTTTTCCTAATGAAAATAGTAAGATTGAAAGATGGAGAACAAATTAGATCCATTTCCTTTATAGTTGACTTTAGCATACATCTCATACTATACTTAAAGGACGGACGAATGATTTTAAAGGACGACAGATTCGATCTGTCCATGGCATTCCCATATCTCGGCGACATAGCCAAGCGGTAAGGCAGAGGACTGCAAATCCTCCATCCCCAGTTCGAATCCGGGTGTCGCCTTGTTGAGGTAAGTAAATGGAAGGAAAAGTCTTGATTTCCATTACAGAACCTCTGGAGACATATTGGTACATATTACCAATATAGATAGTGAGTTACGTACATTTGATCCCGATTCCGTCGTGAATGTACGACCCTCGAGTTAGTTATAGTAACTCGTTGGTCAATGATCAAATGGATTTATTTATCTCTCATATGAGCTCGAACGTCAGTAACGTTCAGAATGGAAAGGTGGTCCATTTCAACTTAAACTTTGCACTATCATTAATAGTTCCATTATCATCTCGATAATGAAATCATTTTTTTTTAGAGAACATGATCCGTATGGATATAGTCGGTATAACTTGGGCTGCTTTAATGGTAGTTTTTACATTTTCCCTTTCACTCGTAGTATGGGGGAGAAGTGGATTATAATAGTAATGCTTAAGAATCAATTATTGTGTTCCTTCCAGATCATGCATGAGAATATCTCATGTTCCATAAGGATCCAGTAATTTTGAATCTTCGTTCCAAATTGAAAGACTCTTTCCATGGAATTATTTCCTCTTTATCCCCGCAAGGGCTGTGCATAATCCCTTATCATTATCATTGTCCTATGATATTTTCATAGGACAAATATGATTATTTCTAACAGGTTTTAATTAATTAGTTCTTTTCTAGAACTAATCGATAATCTCGTTTCTTCCACTGAAGAACGATCTCTCTTCTATTTCTTAGTAGGAATAGAAAGAAATAGTCCCTGTTTTACCGGATGGTTCCAAATTGATCGGATCTTATATGAATTCCGTTCTCGCGGAAAAATATGGGACATAAGTCATAGATTCCTTTGCTTTTTCTTATACCATTTCAAGTTCAATATCTAATATGGACTAGATAACAATGTTCGTACCGGAAAAAGATGTTCAACTTTGCAATCCACAAGTACGTTCAGAATAACATCTGTCTACATTGGGTCTATTTTTTCCAGGGGCATGAAGAAGGTGATCAGCTCCGCTCTTTTATGGTACGAGGCCCTTCATCCTACATTTACCATATATGGACAAGTACTATTAAGATATATTTATCCATATATGGGTGTAGAAGAAGTAGTAAAAAGAAAAGATTAGATAGTCTTTTCCTTCGGACTACTTCTTTTCAAAAGAAATGAAAAAGCAATCCCTACCCTGTATTGTTGTAAGATACAAAATCCCACCTTACCCTGTATTGGTGTAATACAATAGATCCCATAACCTATTTTAAACTTATGATCTAGATCATTTGGATCTATCCAGTGATCAGTAATCACTCGATTTTCATAAAAATCAATTGTTTCCACTACTTGCACTGGCCGTTTTTACGTAAGGGATAAATAGAAAAGCAGTAGAAATTGCAAGGAACAGTAGAACAGCAATAAATGCAAGGGTATTTACTTCCATGATCTCCTGATCTTTACTTCGTTCAAAAATAGCTCGAGATTTAATTTCATAGAGATGAATGAATCTTTCAAGATCCATGAAATAGATGTAATTGATAGAATCGGTTCGAGTAACGGAATCTAACTAACGGATTGAATGAATTCTTCGATGAAAATAGTATAACATAATATGATCACTTTTGATAATACTAGTAAGAAAAACTTACGTGCATCAGAAAACGTTCCGATCAACACATGTCTGTATCATTTCGAAAGAATAGGATTCGTACGAATAATAACCTTCTGCTACTCCAGAAGACGTTCGTCAGACATGAGAGGTATTTCGCTTGGATCTCCACGAGTTAGATGGAATCTTGAACCTATCCCGGTCCGGTGATGATATAGAAGTCTCCCATATTGAATTTATCCAGAGGCCCACCCATGACCCTGGAATGAGAAGGACTAGTCCATCCAGATCCTGATCTGATCATTATTAGAAAGACAATAGAGTGTCTAGAAATCCACTGGTTATCGATCATGAAAAAGAAGTATTAGCATGAAATACTCACAATATTCCTGGGGAGCAACAGAAGGGAGATCTACTGTAAATTATTGGGAATTCTCTATAGGGATCTCTGTGGGATTTTGACCTAGGAGGACTACCTCTGTGTCATCCTAAAATCTATTGATCTTCCTATGTTTTTGATAAGAGAATTTGATTCTTCGGGGAGGGAATAATATTTCTTGCAGATTCAATCTGATGATTAGATTTTCTCCCCGAAAGAAGGGTCTTTTTCCAAACTGAATTATTGATCTGGTGAATGTATCTAATGGATAGATATACTAAATATCTAGTATATCTATTCAACCCTATTATTTTTTTCACTCTTCTACGGGTATTAAGAGCTTAATTGATTAACTTATTGGATCGGGACTGACGGGGCTCGAACCCGCAACTTCCGTCTTGACAGGGCGGTACTCTAACCAATTGAACTACAATCCCAATAAAGTACAGTTCACCTACTATTCATATTTATTCTATGGTAGATGCTAGATAGATCGTATAGATTACGTGAGTGCTAGGTCGATGAAATATCTTATCCTTCTCTTTCATCTTTAAAAGTATCAATTCATATGGAATTGGACACATATCCATATGATATGAATATATATAGATATCGGGGTTCAATAACCCACTATCTTTTCATCCATGATTGGCATGAATATAATCATACCGATAGATTGATATTGATGATATCGGTTGGGTCGAGCTGGATTTGAACCAGCGTAGGCATATTGCCAACGGATTTACAGTCCGTCCTCATTAACCACTCGGGCATCGACCCAGGAACAAGAAAGTAATTCAAAGTCTTTAGGTTAAGACATCGAACGAAACGAATGGATATCCTATTTCATGGTACCCCTAGGGGAAGTCGAATCCCCGTTGCCTCCTTGAAAGAGAGATGTCCTGATCCACTAGACGATAGGGGCCGCCAAGAATTATACTATGAAAGTGACCCGAAAGTTGTCAATAGTATGACCAGAATTCCATTTTCTTATTGGTTTCCTTATTGGTTTTCAAGAAACTTCCCTATCTATGAAGAAAGACCATTTGAAAAACAAAGATAGAAATTATCTCCTTCTTTCAATTTGATTTTCACACGTGATCCGGAGAAATAATTTCGTGATTTTTATGAATCATACTATTGTTTGGTATTCAAGTATTCATATATGGTACAAAGATTGATGATCTATTCTGTTGTACTTATAATTAGGATCCCGGAGATTACGTAATGCTTACTCTTAAGCTGTTCGTTTACACAGTAGTGATATTTTTCATTTCTCTTTTTATCTTTGGATTTCTATCGAACGATCCAGGACGTAATCCCGGACGTAAAGAATAGTGAAAAAAAGTATCTAGGTTAATGAGTCTTTTCCATTCCGTAGAAAGATTCGGAGTTATCCGCAATAGTGACCGAACGGAGAGAGAGGGATTCGAACCCTCGGTACGGATAATCCGTACTACGGATTAGCAATCCGCCGCTTTGGTCCGCTCAGCCATCTCTCCAAGATGGAAAAATTCTTGTTTAACAAAATGAATGGTGGAGTAAAGGTGTATACCATAGCATGTACAGATTGTATCGACAATATAACGAATATTGCAATTATTCAGTTAGAAAAAAACGAATCTGGCGAATTGTATTTTTCATTTCGTTTCAAAAGATTTTGCCTTTTTTCTGACCTGCCCGGCCAGTGGCCAGGCAGGTCAGAAAAAAGAAAGAATCAATCATACAATGCTTTACCTAATTTGATAGCTAAATTAATTGTTGCAAAAGCAAGAACAAAAGCTATAAAAAATTGAACCTCTATTATCATCTCTTCATTCCCTCTCCAATCATTTTTAATAAATGAGTTACACGGATTAGTCCATTTATTCCTCTCCAGTCTCAAATTTCAATATCTAGATATTGAAATACATGAATGGACTCTCTATCTATTTTATGTCTTATTGTAAAGATATAAATTGATCAAGGCTATAGGTTCCTGATCGAAACTACACAGATGGGGAAGAAGAAGAGAAAATAGAAGAAAAGAAAAGTGATTGATCTCAACAAAACAAAATTTTATTCATACGTTCATCAAGTTGATGGGATCATAGGGGTGAAAGAAAACCAAATGGATCTAGAGGTTATTGCACAGCTTACTGTTCTGACTCTAATGGTCGTATCAGGCCCATTAGTAATAGATAGAGCTTTGGATGGATCAGAGATCCATGTAAAATATCCTTTGACTATTTGAGTTGATAATTTAACGAATCACACTCACAAACTATACACGCCACAATCCCATCGACAAATATTCCGCCACTCCTTTCCTTCCACATTTGAATCCCAATTCCGGAATTCCTTAATTATTGCTCTTCCATTTCCGAGAGAGAAGAAAGGATTCTATCAATTATAGGTTGTTCTTTCCCTTTATCAAGAAATTTTTTCCTCAACTCCTCTAATCTTCTAATTGAATTATTTAGAATTCATTTTCGAAAGATCTTCCTCTTCCGGGAGAGAAGGGAGGATTCCATTAAATAAAGGTTGTTCATATTTATTTTACTTGATCTGAGAGCCATAAACTGGACTGGAATGGATGATCCATCTTTTTAGCTCTCAATCTTTGTTGATCTCTTATAGTAATAGGTTTGCAAAGGTAACTTGGTATATCTACCATATGGTCATTGACCCGGATATGTCCATGATTAACTAATTGTCTAGCACCCGGAATGGTGGGAGCCATACCCAATTGAAAAATAATATTATCCGAACGCATTTCAAGTAATTGCAATAAGACCTGGCCCGTTGATCCTTTGGCTCTTCTAGCAATACGAACATATTGATTGTTCCCGGGCATAACTTGTATCCATTCGCTTCGTATCAGTTCAGCCCGGAGTTTCCAGTATAGCCATCCCCACCCTCCTCTCATGTAAACCTACGAGCTACTAATAAATGTTCTCAACTTGATATCTATAAAAATAGATGGATCATATGTATCCAATTTGTTATCCATATATCGTAAATCGGACTCACTCATTAATATATGATGGGGGGGCCCTTTTAACTCAGCGGTAGAGTAACGCCATGGTAAGGCGTAAGTCATCGGTTCAAGTCCGATAAAGGGCTCATATTTCCTACGAAGAAAGAAGGCCCGGGTGTCCATTTCTCTATCTATGTAATAGATAGAAATATGGACACCGAAATAAGAAAATGAAAGTGAATCCAGTCCGTTTTTTCTTTTATTTTATGGGCGAACGACGGGAATTGAACCCGCGCGTGGTGGATTCACAATCCACTGCCTTGGTCCACTTGGCTACGTCCGCCCCGGAAAAACAAACCAATTGTCTCTATCTACAGTCATTTCTTCCAAGAAGAAATGACGAGGCTAACGTTTGTATGTGGGTCGGCGACCTCTTACAGGGGATCAAAGCAAGATCGATGACTAATTCCCAACCAACTATCGAACAAGTTTTTATTAAGTATTTTATATTTATTCCGGAGACATATCCCGATCCCATCCTTCCTCAGTTCTTTCGAACGTGAATAATCTTTCTTTTTTCGTATCGATCCTTTGTCCATTCACCCATGGACGATAACGATCGTTTCTTCCCTTCCAGTCAGATTATCATCTTGTTCTAAAAAAACGCAGTTTTGCAGATTGGTTCGGTAGATCCCACGTTATTCGAGTTGTAACGAAACGAACGGGCCATCAACATGAACATGGTTCGGTGTAAATTGAAAGAGATCTATCTTGGAATTTCTTTTATGTTTTATCTTGATACTCAGATCTTGTCCGCCCGAACAACTCTGGGCGGGGTATTTAATCGGAGGGTCGTTGTTTCAAATGATCGAGGCTGCGGCTGCGTCGACAAGTTCGACCCTATCCGCTTGTTACATATTCAGATTCAATGAAATCTAGACCCTTGGAACTCGTATCCTTCTCGTATTAGAAAAGATAGGGCTTTGCATCCAATTTGGAAAATTTTGCCATCTTACATGCACGGTTAGAAGACCAATCAAGTTCTTTTTTATATTATTATGCAGGTGATGGGACAAATATACAAATTGAGAGGCTCATCTATCAATGGAGATAGTGAACATTTTACAGTATTGAAAGAAGACGAATGAGAAAAGGGGAATCTCTGTCGTCAAAGATTTGGTTGGAACGAAGGAAGTATCAAAGAATTAGAACATGCGTTTCTTTATGTTTTTACTGGAACGGGTTGAGGAGTAGATCTTTTACATTCGTACTATCCAGATCTCATAGTAGCAAAAGGGATAAAAGGATCGAGTGACCGGGGAATGAGTAAGGTTCGAAGGATTCAGTTTATTCAGAAATGAAAGCAGTACTATGCATTCAACATATGACAAATATGAAATCGGTTCCGTTCGATTAATCAAATAAAAATCAATCCGTTGTCTTTCAGTTCATTCGTTTTAATGGTTGATACAGGTCAATCGGAACAGGATTGGTAGACGCCAATCGATCCGTGGAACGTATCAAATCTTTCACGTTTAAGTTCGTTATGAGCCTGGGCTCATTCCGATATAATATCATTTCGGACAGATCTATTGTCTAGCCGACTATTTGTAACGGGGCAGAACAGGGCTTCTTTTGGGTCGCAGTCCACAAAATTGATGAGCAAGGGGTAATAGTTTCATTCCAACAGATTTATTTATTCTATTGTTTCAGAACGCATTCCATGAAATATGTGTATTCTATAGAATAGTGGGGTAGATTTATGCAAACGTTGGTCCAGATATAGATCCAATATGCGTAGCCGATAGATTGCATTTTTTTGGTATGTTAACAGAACGGAACTAGAGGAAAGAGTGTTTGTCCCAATATGAAAATATTGGGTCTAAAAAACCATGTGATGATCTTAGGTGGAGAAAGAAAACAAACCAAAGGTTCGCCTTTAGCTAGGATGGATCAACTCCATAGAATTGACCTTTCCAGGTATTCGGAATATCCGTAGTACTTCCCACTTCTATGGTTCAAGAATAGGTTCGATTTACCACACATAACATATTGTGTAGAATCCTAGTGGATCAAGATCTTCGCCCCGATCTTTAGCAAAGGGATAGACCCGGGATTTTCGATTGAACGGAAGAGTACTTCGTTCGTTCAACCCCAACGGAATGCGTTGCATTTGGATGGAGCTAAAAGCCACATGTCCGATCGATACTTTGACTGGAATATGGATTGCTTTAAACATATTCTATTCCAGAGAACTCCCGAGTTTTTCGAAGAACTAGCGATAAAAATGAACAAAAGCGGTTCCGAACTAGACGATGTTATAATGGGAATTATAACAAACATTGTACAAATCAAAGTAATATAGATAGTATTGAATACCTCAATCCTCTATCTCTATTTTGAGATAGAATCTATCTATAAGTGCCTCGAAAAAAAAAAAAAGAAACAAAAGAAAAACGCCTTGTTTCTTGTATGTTTCAATTAGTTCCAGTCCTACGATCCGAACTCTTTGGATCGGACAGATACTTCTATAGATCCCCTTCTTAGAGATTCCCTTGAGAATAAAAGGAAAGGAGGAAGCTATTCATCATACTAGCTAGGAATCCCCTACACCTTATTCATAAGGTTCCAAGAATCAATCCTAATTACTTACTATTAAAACGAAGGCCAAGATCCAATAGACTGGGATCACTCATTAGAACCTTGGGTCTATCGGAAGTGAATTAGTAACCCCCAATAATGTAATGGATGATGATTGGATATCATAATGTCAGTCGTTACTTAACTTCTTTTCTTTCCCCCCCCCTTTTTTTTCATTAAGAAAAAAAGGGTTTATAGGCCCGATAATCTGGTATCGGATCAAGATCGATCGATGAGAAATACTAATCTGCCTGCCCTGTTCCAACGTTCCCATCCATCGATCTTGATAAGGACAAGATATTGATATGATCCGAAAGACTTTGAAAGTCCAAGTCATAGGGACTATGAGGGGATATATATATAAGAGTAGTGTAACTTAGTGGAATGTATAGGGCTATACGGGCTCGAACCGTAGACCTTCTCGGTAGAACAGATCAAAGTTCTTATTATCAAAATAATTTGAACTGTTCCAAGAACCCAACATGCATTTTATCGCATTGGGCTCTTTCATTAACTGATGGAAAGATCGGTTAGTCTGCCATTCTCCTCTTTCCAGGAAAGATACTAATATGGCTCCGTGTGCTCCAAATTCTTACCCTTCGGAAGCAATCCCAAAGTGATTCAAAAGGTTTCCTTGACGTAGGTCTGCCTTGCTCGGGCATAGATTGACTCAAATAGAGTCTCCTCTAGCGCTCCAAAAAGAAAATATGACACTTCATACACCTAAAAGTGTCATAGAGCGAAAAGAATCTATTTTGAGGTCCCCGTATTATACTCATTATGCCTGGCATTGAACGGAGCTGGGATTGACCATATCAATTAGATTCGTAATTCGAATCGGATCGAACTTCATCTTTGTCATGCTATTGTTCCCCAGAGAAACACATTGATAGAGTAAGACTTTTTCACATAGAATCTATTTCGTGGATCGGACGAATCGATAAACTCTCCCGAAAACCATTGGCGCACGTGTAAACGAGGTGCTCTACCTTGCTGAGCTATAGCCCTTCCCAGTCTTGGTGATACACTACTATACTAACCAGATGGATCACTTTCTGTCAAGGTAGATATTTCATGATCCGATACTATGATCCAATACGTTCCAATAAGTTCGATCTGTGCCAGGGACACATTGTCTATACATTGAATTCCATATAGAATCGTTTATAAGTCCAACTCTACCTATGAGAATAAATGACCCACTTAACTCAGTGGTTAGAGTATCGCTTTCATACGGCGAGAGTCGTTGGTTCAAATCCAATAGTAGGTAAACTTATTAGATACCATTGAAGAGTCGATGGCATCTAATAAGTTTGACTCCACTTGTTTGGATCGAGGCGGAACATTGAATCCATTTTCAGATTTCAGATATTTATAGGAAATGTTTAATTAGAGACGGGGGGGCTAGCACTGATAGCTTCTAATCGTGTTCTAGCTCTTTTCGGAGCTACATCAGCCTCAATTGCTTGTCTTTTGCCTTCGGCTCGAGCTAAGTCAGCTTTAGCTACTTTAAAGGTTTCCTGGGCTTCTTTGAGATCGATGTCAACATCTCTCTCTGCATTATTTACCAATACGGTGATTCTATCATTGTCTATCTTGGCGAAACCGCCCATCAAAGCCATAGTGGACCACTGCCCATTAAGACGTATTTTCATAACTCCTATATCTACAGCTGCCACAAGTGAAGCATGATTGGGTAATACGCCAATTTGACCACTATTAGTAGATAAGATTATTTCTTGAACTTCTGAATCCCAAATGACTCGATTAGGAGACAGTACACGAAGATTTAAGGTCATTTTCAGAATTAACTTTCCGTTTTGGAGTTCATAGCCTTCGCGGTAGCTTCATCAATGTTACCCACTAAATAAAAAGACTGTTCGGTAATACCATCTAATTCTCCGGAAAGGATCATTTGAAACCCTCTAATGGTTTCCATGAGACCAACATATTTGCCCGGGAAACCTGTGAATACCTCTGCTACGAAAAAGGGTTGTGATAAGAAACGTTCAATTTTTCTTGCTCTTGCTACGATTAAACGATCTTCCTCCGATAATTCATCCAGTCCAGGAATAGCTATAATGTCTTGAAGTTCCTTATAACGTTGTAAAGTTTGCTTAACCCCTTGTGCAGTTTCGTAATGTTCTTCGCCTACGATCCAAGGTTGGAGCATAGTCGATGTTGAATCTAAAGGATCTACTGCTGGATAGATACCCTTGGCAGCTAATCCTCTCGATGGTACGGTAGTAGCATCTAAATGTGCAAATGTCGTAGCAGGAGCAGGGTCAGTCAAGTCGTCAGCAGGTACATAAACTGCTTGAATCGAGGTTATCGATCCCCTTTTTGTGGAAGTAATTCTCTCTTGCAAAGAACCCATTTCCGTGGCAAGAGTTGGCTGATAACCCACGGCGGAAGGCATTCTACCTAATAGGGCGGATACCTCTGATCCCGCTTGGACAAAGCGGAAGATGTTATCAATAAATGATAGTACGTCTTGCTCATTGACATCTCGGAAATATTCGGCCATGGTTAGAGCAGTTAAACCGACTCTCATACGAGCTCCTGGTGGTTCATTCATCTGACCATAGACCAGAGCCACTTTTGATTCTGAGATGTTTTGTTCATCAATTACTCCCGATTCTTTCATTTCCATGTAAAGATCATTCCCTTCACGAGTACGTTCTCCTACTCCTCCAAATACAGATACCCCTCCATGAGCCTTAGCAATGTTGTTAATCAACTCCATAATGAGTACTGTTTTACCCACTCCAGCTCCTCCAAATAAACCGATTTTTCCCCCACGGCGGTAAGGAGCCAAAAGATCTACTACTTTAATGCCTGTTTCGAAGATAGATAATTTTGTATCCAACTCTGTAAAGGCGGGAGCAGATCTATGAATAGGAGATGTTATGCGAGCATCTACAGGACCCAAATTATCAACAGGTTCGCCAAGAACATTGAAAATTCGTCCGAGAGTAGCTCCACCAACTGGAACACTCAGAGGAGCTCCCGTGTCAATCACTCTCATTCCTCTCGTCAAACCATCTGTAGCACTCATAGCTACAGCTCTAACCTTATGATTTCCTAATAATTGCTGTACCTCACAAGTAACCTGAATTTCCTGACCGGCTGTACCTTGACCCTTAACTATTAATGAATTGTAAATATTAGGCATATTACCTGGAGGAAAAGAGACATCCAGTACTGGGCCAATGATTTGAGCTATACGTCCCACATTTTTTTCTACAAGTGCGGAAACCCCAAGAACAAGAGGATTGGTTCTCATACAAAAAAGGAAAGAAATTCCATGAAGATTTTATATATATATATATAAATATGATTTTGCCAATATCATCAATAACAAAAATGTTCCGTATCGGGTCGACCAGATCAGTAAATAATGAATGGGAGTTACCACCTTAGTAATATCCTACTTTATGGAAAAGTTCGAATCCATTCATATTTGGAATATGAAGTAAGTAGATGGATAAGGATAATGAGGAAGTCTTCGATTTTTTTATTTATAACTAGAACCAAATTCTCCATAACTAAAACCGAAAATACTTAAAAATTATGTCCAGATCATCTGTGAAATGTGAAACTTGAACCCTATTCATGACCTTTCTCTCATTGGTCGGTCGTTATCTCTTCTCTTCGTACGCACATCTGTTCCCTATTCTATATTTATTTTCATATAGACAATTCGCACCATTATGGTCAAAGGTCGATTCGGTTCCTTAAATTCATTCATGAACTAGTTTAACCGCTGAAAGGTGCTCGGGTCAATCCATGGAGGAAGAACTTAAAGAGCAAAGATTGGGTTGCATCATACATAAAGAACATTATACAATGAGAGTGTACCTAGCAGATCTTATTGTCCAATAACGGACGATTTTTTTGTAGGATAGTTCTGTCAAAATCGATTGTTTATGTTCGATCCATGTCGAGCAGACCTCGTCCTTGCGAGAGATAATTATTAATAAAGGAGGGACTATGTCACCAAAAACAGAGACTAAAGCTAGTGTCGGATTTAAAGCTGGTGTTAAAGATTACAGATTAACTTATTATACTCCTGAATATCAGACCAAAGATACGGATATTTTGGCAGCATTCCGAGTAACTCCTCAACCAGGGGTGCCGCCCGAGGAAGCGGGAGCAGCAGTAGCTGCTGAATCTTCCACCGGTACATGGACCACTGTTTGGACCGATGGACTTACTAGTCTTGATCGTTACAAGGGGCGATGCTATGACATCGAGCCCGTTGCTGGAGAGGAAAGTCAATTTATTGCCTTTGTAGCTTACCCCTTAGACCTTTTCGAAGAAGGTTCTGTTACTAACTTGTTCACTTCCATTGTAGGTAATGTATTTGGATTCAAGGCCCTACGGGCTCTACGTTTGGAAGATTTGCGGATTCCCCCTGCTTATTCCAAAACATTTCAAGGTCCACCTCATGGTATCCAAGTTGAAAGAGATAAATTGAACAAATATGGCCGTCCTTTATTGGGATGTACTATCAAACCAAAATTGGGTCTATCGGCCAAGAACTATGGTAGAGCAGTTTACGAATGTCTCCGTGGTGGACTCGATTTTACCAAGGATGATGAGAACGTAAATTCCCAACCATTCATGCGCTGGAGAGATCGTTTTGTCTTTTGTGCGGAAGCAATTTATAAAGCTCAGGCTGAGACGGGTGAAATTAAGGGACATTACTTGAATGCTACTGCAGGTACATGTGAAGAAATGATGAAAAGGGCAATATTTGCAAGAGAATTGGGAGTTCCTATCGTTATGCATGACTATCTGACGGGAGGTTTTACCGCAAATACTTCTTTGGCTCATTATTGCCGAGACAACGGCCTACTTCTTCACATTCACCGCGCGATGCATGCAGTGATTGACAGACAAAAAAATCATGGTATGCACTTCCGTGTACTGGCTAAAGCATTGCGTATGTCCGGTGGAGATCATATTCACGGCGGTACTGTAGTAGGTAAACTTGAAGGGGAACGAGAAATCACTTTAGGGTTTGTTGATCTACTGCGTGATGATTTTATCGAAAAAGATCGAAGTCGTGGTATTTACTTCACTCAAGATTGGGTATCTATGCCAGGTGTCCTGCCCGTAGCTTCAGGAGGTATTCACGTTTGGCATATGCCTGCTCTGACCGAGATCTTTGGGGATGATTCCGTACTACAGTTTGGTGGGGGAACTTTGGGACACCCTTGGGGAAATGCACCTGGTGCAGTAGCTAATCGAGTTGCTCTAGAAGCTTGTGTACAAGCTCGTAATGAAGGACGTGATCTTGCTCGTGAAGGTAATGAAGTGATCCGTGAAGCTAGTAAATGGAGTCCTGAACTAGCTGCTGCTTGTGAAGTATGGAAGGAGATCAAATTTGAATTTGAGGCAGTAGATACAATTTGAGGCAATAGATACCTTGTGATCCAGTGACTTTCGTTCTACCAATCGGACTCGGCCCAATCTTTTACCGCTACCACAAAGATTAGGCCAAATCGTGAACGGAGATCTGGGATTTCAGATATCAATATCTGGGATTTATATATATCAATATCTATATATCAATATCTAGATATATTGATATATAGATATTGATATATATAGATATATTTCCGAGGTAAAATATCTAAAACAGAGTGAGTCGATGAAAATTTTTTGGGGTCAAGGATTCGATAACGAATCCTATTCATCCTTTACATTTATCTTATAGATCATTCGATAGGGTTGGTAGCTCAGTGGATCAGAGCTCATGGTTCCGGACCATGAAGTCAAGGGTTCAAATCCCTTCTAGCCCAAAAGATTTTGTATTTGGGATGAAAATTCCTTTTCATCGCGGCATAGGAGATAATCTTTCTTTATAAAAGAATAAAGGGTTCTATCATAATCCCGGATTGATACTTCGGATTCCTAATCAATAATGAATGGAGATGATTTATCCATGATTCATTTCACTATTCATTAATAAATTGAATCATTTTATTTATACGACTTCTCTTCATACAAAATAAGATAGGAAAAGTAACAATCTTCACCTTTATATGGAAAACTCTATGTCTATAAGGGAGTGGTTCGAAGACAGGCGTAAAATAACTGGATTACTAAAAAATTCGGTCGAAAGGGATAGTAAGGACGTCAATGAGATGGAGAGGAACAAGAATCTAAGTATTGATTACGTTAAAATTAATAGATTATGGGTTCAATGCGATAATTGCGAGAGCTTGCTCTATATCAGATTCTTGAGAGAGAATAAAAGTGTTTGTGAAGAATGTGGATATTATCTGCAAATGAATAGTTCAGATAGAATAGAACTTCTAATTGATCGCGGCACTCGGCATCCTATGGATGAAGACATGTACACTCTAGATGTTCTTCAATTTCATTCTGAGAATGAACCTGCTCATTCTGATCCTCTTCATTCTGAGGATGAATCTTATAAGGATCATATCACTTTCTGTCAAATAGAGACAGGTTTAACTGATGCTATTCAAACAGGCATAGGTCAATTAAATGGTCTTCCTATCGCACTCGGAGTTATGGATTTTAAGTTCATGGGAGGTAGTATGGGCTCTGTAGTAGGCGAGAAAATAACCCGTCTGATCGAGCGCGCTACCGAGGAATCTCTTCCAGTCATTATGGTGTGTGCTTCCGGAGGAGCACGCATGCAAGAAGGAAGTTTTAGTTCAATGCAAATGGCTAAAATAGCTTCTGCGTTATATATTCATCAGAAGGATAAAAGGTTGTTATATGTATCGATTCTGACGTCTCCGACAACCGGTGGAGTTACTGCTAGTTTTGGCATGTTGGGAGATATCATTATTGCCGAACCTAAAGCGTACATTGCATTTGCAGGTAAAAGAGTAATCGAACAGACATTAGGTCAGAAAGTGATTGAAGATTTTCAGGTGACTGAGCATTTATTTGGCCATGGTTTATTTGATCTGATCGTTCCACGTAATCTCTTAAAAGGTGTTCTAAGTGAACTATTTCAGCTTTACAGTCTTCCTCGTAAAGAAAAAAAAAATGAACGTTTAGTTCCTTATAAGGAAAAATGATCAAATCGAGTTCCTTGTAACGGAAGTGACAGCGATACAGTTTGTTATTGCGGCAAAATAAGGATTTCTCTAAGAGAATCGCTTTTTACCCCCTTCTTACCAACAATTTATGATCCTCGATCCTATACTAACAATAAATATAGCCAATTTTCCGCTTTTCGAAATCAGATAAATTTTTGTCAGGATTCATGTTCTTCCACTATTTAACTTATATAATATTAATAAGTGTTGTAAAGGATCTATATATACAATATATATATACAGATCCTCATTGTTGAACTCGTCGGGATCTTATCTTATTCAAAAACAATTTTGAATCCAACTTAAAATGCTTTTTCAGTATTTTTGGAAGAGACGGGGAAAGTAACAACGAACATTTGCGTACATGTATTCTATGAAGAAGGACAAATGGGACCGCTCATTTGGTCCCATCACTTATTTTATCTTATAATCATATGGATAAACATTCCATTGAGTAAGTAAGGTACTCGTTCTATGATAATTCCTAACCTACCTTCTTTTTTCGTGCCTTTAGTCGGCTTATTACTTCCGGCAATTACAATGGTTCTTTTCCATCTGTATATTCAGAATGACGATATTTTTTGAATCTGATCAAATTAGATTTAATAAATAGGTTTGGATCTGTTCAATTGCAGAACAGATAGAAATCTCTATATCTATTTCAGATGATATAAGATAGAACTCTTATAGATACAAGATAGGTCTAAATAGAAATAAATAAATATATATATTTATTTAGACTCATTCATACTTGAATATGGATAGATCTTACCATTATATTCTAGATATAGCGAATTTATATATCTATTCATATTCATATACATATACATATCGGATATACACATGTGTCAATAAATAGGTATTGGTCAATATTTTCATATGGTTGGTTATATTTTTTGCATATGGTATACATATCTATTCCTATAGATATTTTAACTCCATTGATTCAGTGTTGTTTAACGAATTGATAATTTTGGGAAGGACCTATTTGAAATTGATGGTAAGAATGGACAAGAAGACAAACTTGACTGACTTGACTGAAATGTTAGCTATGTATATAGATAGCTAGTTCATAAGAGTTTGGGAACCAAAGGATGAAAAAGTGGGCTATTCCCTCAACTTCAATAGGATGGAATTTAATACGATTTTTTATGAATAATCGATCCAAATGGCTCTGGATAGAACCTATAACAGGGTCTCGAAAAAGAAGTAATTTCTTTTGGGCTTGTATCCTCTTTCTGGGTTCACTAGGATTTTTCCTAGTCGGGATTTCGAGTTATTTTGGTGAGAACCTGATACCCCTATTGTCATCTCAGGAAATACTCTTTGTTCCACAAGGAATTGTAATGTGTTTTTATGGTATTGCAGGTCTGTTCATTAGCTCTTATCTGTGGTGCACAATTTTGTTCGATGTGGGTAGTGGCTATAATAAGTTTGATAAAAGAAAAGGAATTGTATGTCTTTTTCGTTGGGGATTTCCCGGAAAAAATCGTCGTATTTTCCCACGATTTCTTATGAAGGATATTCAGATGATTAAAATGGAAATTCAAGAAGGTATTTCCCCTCGTCGTGTTCTTTATATGGAAATAAAGGGCCGACAAGACATTCCTTTAGCTCGTACTGGTGATAATTTGAACCTAAGGGAGATCGAACAGAAAGCTGCTGAATCAGCCCGTTTCTTGCGTGTATCCATTGAAGGGTTTTGAAATGAACCAAGGGGTTCTTTATACTCAACATAAATTCAAATTGATCGACATTTTTATATGGATCGAATCAAGGAACATGAATCAATATCCAATCAGGAAATTTTTAGATTTCCATACATATCAATTTCAATAAATATTAAAATATAATTGTATGGAAATGGAACGATATAGGATCTTTATGAACAATATACTATTTTTAGAAAATAGTATAGGAAGAGGTAATATAGAAAGAGCTATAAGTTACAATAGAACTGGTTGGTATTTGTCCGGGAAAAATATCATTTAGTTAATTCCTACTAAATGATATTTATGTTTATGGAATGAATCAGACCAAGATTATTTTGGTAGTTCCCGAACACGCCATATCATTTCCTATCCTAGAGAGGGCGAGTGAGCCAGTAGATGGATATGATGGATCAGAAAGAACAATGACTAGATATAGTGGTCCGGTTTCCCTAAAACTAGAACGTTTTTTCCTCTCATCCCCGTTCTTCATCACGATCCAATTTATTCTTATATGATTTCGTCGTTCTCTCATTTTGTTTGTCATCTTTGGAGATAACTGGGGAAAGATTCGTAAAGGATCGATCGAGTGATCAGGATTCAAAGGATCTTTACAATGAATAAAACGACTTATGTTACTTCAAGTTATTCTTCTAAAAAAGAATAAGATAGAAAAAATGAATAGATAATTGATCCAGATAGAAACGATCTGGATCGGATATCGGGGAATGATCTTCTTATGCTCCGTCTCACTCATTTGGAGCGAACCTTTTTCTTTTTTCTCTGAGGATCTTTTTTCTCGGGGTCAAACAATTACACAATAGATAAATTTATGGATCCCATACCTCATTCTATCACTCGTACTTTGTCTAGATTTCGGACAGAACTGACGAGTGAATCAGGTTCGTTAGCGATTCACGAATTGGAAGTGGCCGAATATAAAGCATCAGCTTCCCTACGATATCTTGCATGTTTAGTGGTACTGCCTTGGGTCATTCCTATTTCATTACGGAAAGGTTTGGAACCTTGGGTTACAAATTGGTGGAATACGGGTCAATCTCAGAAAATTTTTGATTATCTCCAGGAAGAAAATGTTCTGGGAAGATTTGAGAAAATAGAAGAACTATTCCTGTTAGAAAGAATGGTGGAAGATTCTTCGGGAACAGATTCAAAAGATCTTCGTATAGAGATTCACAAAGAAACGATCCAATTGGTCGAAATGTACAATGAAGATTGTATTAAGATAATCTCACATTTATTAACAAATCTAATAGGTTTTGCTTTTATAAGTGCTTATCTCATTCTGGGTAAGAATAAACTTGGCATTCTCAATTCTTGGATCCAAGAATTCTTCTATAGTCTGAGCGATACAATGAAAGCTTTTCTCATTCTTTTAGCAACCGATCTATGTATTGGGTTTCATTCACCCCATGGTTGGGAACTGATGATCGATTCGATCTCCGAAAATTTTGGCTTTGCCCATAACGAACGAATCATATCTGGTCTTGTTTCAACTTTTCCAGTCATCTTAGATACGATTCTCAAATATTGGATCTTCCGTCGTTTCAATCGTATATCTCCTTCACTTGTAGTAATTTATCATTCGATGAATGAATAAAGAATAGGTTGTTTTCTCCGACCGAAAGAATTGAAACAGAATAATAAAGTGTTTTCTTTGTTCAGGAATTAGCTATTCCTCCCCCTCATTCTTCTCCTGGTGCGAGACTTCCGATTTCTTACTTTTAGGTTTGGTTCAATCAATATAGTAGCAGAATTTTTGACAGGTAACTATGATAGCTACCTACTCTCACCCGAAAAATGATTTGGAACCAATAATTGAACCATGCAAAATAGAAATACTTATGACTTAAAAAAAAAGATGACTCGGTTAATTTCCGTCCTGGTCATGATACATATCATAACTCGGACATCCATTTCGAATGCATATCCCATTTTTGCACAGCAGGGTTATGAAAATCCCCGAGAAGCAACTGGACGTATTGTATGTGCCAATTGTCACTTGGCCAAAAAACCTGTGGATATTGAGGTTCCACAGTCCGTGCTTCCCAATACCGTATTTGAAGCAGTTGTTAAGATCCCCTATGATACACAAATGAAACAAGTTCTTGCTAATGGTAAGAAAGGGGCTTTAAATGTAGGAGCTGTTCTAATTTTACCCGAGGGCTTTGAATTAGCCCCTCCGGATCGTATTTCTCCTGAGATTAGACAAAAGATGGGTAATCTTTATTTTCAGAACTATCGTCCCAATCAAAAAAACATTATTGTAATAGGTCCTGTTCCTGGGCAAAAATATAGTGAACTTGTGTTCCCCATCCTTTCCCCAGATCCTGCTACTGATAAAGAAGCTCACTTCCTGAAATATCCTATCTATTTGGGTGGTAATAGAGGGAGAGGACAAATTTATCCCGACGGGAGTAAGAGCAACAATACGGTCTATAGCGCTTCAGCAACAGGAAGAGTGAGCAAAATTTTACGTAAAGAAAAGGGTGGATATGAGATAACTATCGATAATACATCAGACGGTGGGCAAGTGGTTGACATTGTACCTCCGGGACCGGAACTTCTTATTTCAGAGGGCGAATTGATCAAGGTCGATCAGCCATTAACGAATAACCCTAATGTGGGTGGATTTGGTCAAGGAGATGCAGAGATAGTACTTCAAGATCCATTACGTGTTAAAGGTCTTTTATTATTCTTAGCATCTGTCATTCTGGCACAGATATTTTTGGTCCTTAAGAAGAAACAATTTGAGAAAGTTCAATTGGCCGAGATGAATCTTCAGGTCCATAGATTTCCGAACATGAAGTTGACTGATTGAATCAAAAATGAATACCCCTTCGGAGATGGAGAACCTTTTCTCCTCCTTCTCCCTTATATATTCTTGGGAAAATGTTCATGTAGACATATCTACATTTCAAATAGGGAGTGACTCAATAAGCACTGGAACAGATCAACTTGTCGAACGATCCCCATATGCTTTCTAGATCGTGTACTATATACATGCCATTCCCTCCTTTCCTTGCCCATTTAAAAAAGAAAAAATCCGGAAAATAGAGATAGATCGCAGGAAGGAGAGATTAGGAGAATAACTAAGCAATCTTGGAGAAGATTCCTATCTTCTCTAATCCCATTATTTATCCTATCCCATTATTATTCGTCGAATAAATTCTCCGGTTTCTCGTCGAGATAAGAGGAACTCATTGGGTTTCCGATCCTGTCCTGTTCATCAATTCCTTCGTAAATTGACGATTATTTTGTACGTTATATTGAGGAACCTTCAAATTCCTAAAGAAGGAAGAGCAGAAAAGTAAGGGGTAATATCACTCATTGAGCAAAACAACCCACCTTTTTATAGGGTTCGTTCCTAATGAGAGAAAATGAATTAAAGGTGTTTTTCCTCCTCTTTTCTTTTGTAAGCCAAAATAAGAGAAGAAAATATTCTATTCGCACATTAAGATTCTCATAGTTCGGGTTTTTAGAAAAACTTCGAATAATCTCCCACCAGAGAAATGAACAAATATTTAGTAATAAATATTCTCCGTTTCTCCGTTGTTCCTTCGACAGAGATTGAAATTGGATCGATCCCATTTTTTTTTTATCATATAGTGGAAGAATAAATTGGCTCATAACTTGACTGAAAGGCATTGAATGAAGTAACAGAGTCATTGTATTTGTGCGAATCTTCTCTTCTAATTAATATTAATATAGAAGAGAATCTAAAAAAGAGATTTCGATAAGACCTTACCCTTAAAAGAAGGGTAAGGCCTTATTTATTTGTCACTTTCGCATGTATAGTATTCCCATAGTAAGTGCATTTCCCCTACTATAGGGATGACCCTAATCCGGAATATGAACCATAGAAAAAGATACCCAGTAGACCAATCACGATAATACCAGTTACAGTACCTATCAACCAAAGAGGGATCCTTCCAGTGGTATCGGCCATTTCTCTTACTCCCTTTCAAATTTTCTTAAGTGGTCATGCTCGAGACATAAACAGTCATAGCATAGATAATTATTAGTATTGGATCTCTTCGAATGGAGTGATAATATTCTCATTGTTCCTAATTGAACAAATAATTAGAGAATAGAACAGCAAGTACAAAAATTAGTAGCAACCCCCAGTAGAGACTGGTACGATTCAATTCAACATTTTGGTTGTTCGGATTCAATTGTGTCATATCTACATACTTCCTCTTCCTTTAATATAGAGTTTATCGCTGGATGAACTGCATTGCCGATATTGATCCCGAGAAAAAAACTGTAGGGACAGCTAGCCCGTGAATGGCCAACCATCTAACTGTAAAAATCGGATAAGTTCTATCTATAGTCATTAGTGCCTCCTAAAAAGATCTAGTAAATTCATCGAGTTGCTCTAACGAATCGAAACGGCCAGTTACTAATGGAACCTCTTGTCGACTTTCTGTGAAATACTCATTCGGCCGGGGGCTCCCGAACACATCATAAGCCAAACCCGTGCTGACAAATAACCAACCTGCAATAAATAGAGAAGGTATGGTAATGCTATGGATAACCCAGTATCTAATACTAGTAATAATGTCAGCAAAGGAGCGTTCTCCCGTATTCCCAGACATGCTCAGCTCCATATATTATTTTAAAGTCAGTCAAGGGGGAATTGATCCCATGAAAGATAGAGATCAGGAAATGGAAAACTACTGATATCTTCTCCAATCCTTGTTCGATTGTCAATGTTATACCAAGGGTATCTTTGAAGTCTACTGGACCAGTATAGCTAGCTTTCTTCTGACACAGCAATACAATTTTGATGAGTATCGAGAAGGAACGGAATAGAATGATTCTGTTCCTGCCAGCAGTTATTCCATCTCTGTTTGATGGACTTAATCCCAACAGAAATAAGAGAATATTGCATATTCCGAGGTCCGGGTGTAAGGAACTCCCTCAATCGATATTGTAACAATTGCATAACCCTGGAAATTTTCGATTGGAATTAGCTTCTACATACAGGTGGCTGTAGAACCGAAAAAAGGATGAGTGCCGCTTGCAAAGGGTATAAATCACTATCAATCCAACCAATCCAGAATATGATACTTTGACCCCTTCCTTTTTTCATTCCGACATGACATTATGTCCGTGTAGATTATTCCAGTAATTAAGATTGCACGGGGATCATTGGTGCTACGCAGATGTATGTTGCTCTTCCAATAGTATCCGGCGCAGGTGGAGTTATGCCACGGACTTATTATATAGTACCTTGTATTAACGAGTAGATGTTACTAATTAGATAAACCCAAGTGGATAGTGCAATAGAACCTAGTCAATTTTAGGTATGTTAAATTACGAGTTATTCCTTGCAATAGGTGGAATTCTTGCGGGCTCTACTGGCTCTAAGAATGAATATTGAAAAAATCCATCTAGAGGGTCCAATGATCTGGATCAATAAGATCTAGAAATGAAAGGACAAACTGGATATTAATATTCTTATACCTAAACGTGAAATTCACAAAACTTTGCTATGTCTGTAGAAGAGGTTTCTTCCAATCCAACCGATAGCTACTGGTATCGAAGATAATGCCAGATGATCCAATCGTACTTATTTATAATTCATTCACCCTGTAAGAAGATTACGTTTGACAATTTGTGAAGGAGTTCGCGGGTGCTATTAATTAGTTGCTCGATGAATGTGAGGATTTCTAGGATAATGAAGAGATATCTACCATAGATTTCCTCTCATCCATGTTCGTTCATACATATCCTATAGTAGATATAGGATCCTTAATTGGTACGAATTGGGACAATTGATCTTTTGTATTCTGATCTCAAGGTTACGAAAAGAAAAATTTAGGTAATTGTCTCATGAAGATATGTATAAACCATATTTCATTCAGTCCTTCCACGCCTACTATAACTATAATTAGTTATTTCGGTTTCTTATTGGCTTCTATCATTTTCACCCTAGTCCTATTCATTAGCTCGAGCAAGATACAACTTATTCGAAATGAAGGAAGGGGAAACCCTCTCAGTTCACTATATCAATTTCAATAATTTCGTTGATTCTCTCTATATCAATTTCTGATCATTGAGATTCATAGCAAATTCAGGGTACTATCCAGGATAGCTATTATCCCTACTTATTCCGTTGAATCGAAATGATTGAGGCTTTGCCATCCGGAATTGTGTTAGGTCTAATTCCTATAACTTTGGCCGGATTATCCGTAACTGCATATTCACAATACCGACGTGGTGATCAATTGGATATTTGATCCGGGAATATCCTTCAATTTCATTGACCTCCTACTTTTCCTGGGAGGTCAGATTCCATTGCTCGTTCCAATTGGAATGAATTCTCGATAATTTAGAAGGTTGAGTTTGATAGGAACAGAATCACGCTCTGTAGGATTTGAACCTACGGCATCAGGTTTTGGAGACCTACGTTCTACCGAACTGAACTAAGAGCGCTTTATTTAACATCCGGAGAGAAAGGAAAGGAACAAAATCTTTTCGTTTATACTCTTAGAGTCAAACACTTTCGCATCTGATACGATTCAATTATTTGATCGATCCATTCGAATCGATATAAAATGATCTTTTGTTCCTTTCTCTTTCCATAGAAAAGAAGGGAAAGGTAGGGATGACAGGATTTGAACCTGCGACATTTTGTACCCAAAACAAATACGCTACCAAGCTGCGCTACATCCCTTCTAATCATTAGACAATGTTATTTTATAGAATTCGAAATCTGTTTCCCACATTTTTCCACCTTCATTTCTCTTCGGTCTCGTGAATGAAAAGACTTTATACATGCATGTAGGGTCTATTATCTAGAAGATTAATTAGCAAAATTTGGTGATGAAACATCTTTTTTCTGTTCTATAAATAGGACCACAGCCCGGATCACATTATACATATATTCATCAGTTCCGAGTTTTTCCTAGGATTCGTAACTATTGATACGGTTGAATCACTTACACATTATGATCGATAAGGAGAATTTACAATGCAAGATCTAAAGACCTATCTTTCCACAGCGCCTGTGTTAGCTATTTCATCGTTCATTTTTTTAGCCGGTCTATTGATAGAAATCAATCGTTTTTTTCCAGATGCTCTTACTTTTGCTTTTTTTTAATTGTTGTCCTCCCCTTAAAGTCAAGGGAAAAAGATTGTGCTAGATTGACTTCTCCTACCTCTTGGAGAAATTAGTTGATTCAGCCCAAAATAGATCTAAGTTTGGAGATGGAATGGGGGGGGGTAGAATCAAAGTAGAAATATAGATCCAAAGGTTCTTTCCACATTCAATTTTGTAAGTAAAACTAAAAACTCCTGATCAATCATTTTTTTACTTTCAAATGTTTTATCGTGGGATCTCCGTCTATCAACTTCTATCCCTTTTTCCCTCTTTTTCAGATCGAAAAGCAAAGTAGACCCAATATCCAGAGTAAGTTTATGGCCAAGAGCGGAGATGTAAGAGTAACAATTACTTTGGAGTGCACTAGTTGTACCCAAGATAGTGTTTATAAAAGATTCCCGGGGATTTCTAGATATACGACTCGGAAAAATCGACGCAATACACCTATTCGATTGGAATCAAATAAATTTTGTCCCTATTGTTACAAGCATACCATTCACGGAGAGATAAAAAAAAGAGATTAAACGTACTACTCCTACCCAGGGATAGAAATAGATCACAGATATAAAAAGAAATGGTATTTCAACAAGATCTTGAATGGAACGATATTTTCGAAAGATTTGGAATAAATAGTATTCAAAAGGTTCATGAAACAAACTATGGATAAACCCAAGCGATATTTTCGTAGACATTTGACACCAATTCGTAGACATTTGACACCAATTCGTAGACATTTGTCACCAATTAGGTCGGGAGATCGGATTGATTATAAAAATATGAGCCTAATTAGTCGATTTATTAGCGAGCAAGGAAAAATATTATCTGGCCGAGTGAATAGATTAACCTCAAAACAACAACGTCTCATTACTAACGCTATTAAACGAGCTCGTATTCCATCTTTGTTACCCTTTCTTTATAATGAAAACTAAATTCATCCATGGAATGGAAATGAACCTACTCCTTAATCAAATCGGAGCTGGGATATCTGTTCGATAAAGATGCAGATCTTTAGTCTATTGTCGAAAAAGTTGACAGAATTTCATTCTTGGAAAAAAATTTGATTGAAGTCTTTTTGTTTCATTCATTTCCAATATTGAAAAATTTTTCAATGTTTCGACCTTCCCGGAGGGAATTCTCCGGGAGAATCTTTCTATCCATTCCATCTTTACCTATTTCTTTCATCTATACCTAACCTATTTCATCACACGATAAGTTCTTCAAGATGGTGGAAAAGCAATTACTATCTAATACAGCTATTTGTGCAAGTGTTTTACGATTTGGAAGCAACTGCCTCTTGTACAAATATTGGATGAATCTGTTATAAGAGACTCCATTGGCACGGGCTGCTGCATTAATTCGAGTAATCCACAAACGACGAAGATCTCTCTTGCGTTTACCTCTATCTCGGTGGGCGGAAACTAAGGCTCTAGCTTTCCGTTGGTTAGCAGTTCGAAAAAGTTTCGAATGGGCCCCTCGAGAGCCTGATACAAATGCAAGAATCTTTTTCCGACGTTTTCGAGCTATATATCCACGTTTCACTCTGGTCATTGACGTTTACTCTCATGAATCGCTAATCTTTTTATTGGTTAGTCATTTGTTTGGTCCATTGAGAATAACACTGATTCTTCTTATTTAGAAAATAAAAGTTCCAATGGCTTTTGCTACTGCAACCTTCCCAACCATAATTCCCTTTGGATAGGCATCTTCCGGGTAAGCAAGGGCTCGGACCTTGTACTGAGAATGAGAAAAAATCATGGGTTTCATCGTTTCTATGGTTCTTTCTCCAACGGTAAGGTCCTCTCCATACGCCGGAGCCTCTTATTCATTTCCGAAATATGAGATGAGTATGTTATCGGTAACTTGTACGGTTTACCATCTCCAGCTCTACTCTTGAATCATCAAGTAATAAATACTCTCATTACAAGATCTATTCATACAGTAACGACATGTAATTCTGGGGTTGGCCAGGTAGCTGACCCTGTTGTTCCGTTCTCGCGGCAATATGAGCATAAACTTTATGCTTCTTCAATTTGCATGATTTCCCCGCTCAATGGATTGATGACCATTCGCTACCAATGAGGAATTGCTTTTCATCCCACATAAAGGTGATTGGGTTTGCACCAATGGAAACCATAAATTTCATCCCCGGTAAGGTTAGATGATGGATCTTTACTTTATTATGGCGGGAAAATTCTTCTCTTATTTCGTTGTAAGAATTTCCCAGTCTTTTTCAGCTTCTGATCCGAACGAGTCGCACATACACCCTAGCACATACTCCTCTACGCTGAGGACATCCTCGAAGAGCAGGAGATTTTTTTCTATTCTCTATTGGCTGTCTTGCTTTTCTAATAAGTTGTTGAATAGTGGGCATTCTAGCTGTATTGTATGCGGAATCAACTGGTTCGGATTGATCCTAACCATATAAGGTTATTATGAAATGAATCACTTTCCCTTTCTTTCCCCCTTTTTTTTTTTTTAAGAAAAAGAAGAGATCAATTTACAGTTCATTATAAAAATCAATGAAAAAGAGGATCTTCCGATATGAGATCAACCTTCCGCTACGGCATCAACAATGCCATAAGCTCGGGCTTCTGTTGCTGACATAAAAACATCTCTGTCCAGGTCCCGTTGAATGACCTCTCCGAGGTTGCCCGTTCTTTCTATATAACATTTTGTTATGTAATCGCGAAGCATCGTTACGTGTTTCGATTCGGTATGAAAATCTGCGGCCGGTCCGTCATAATAGGAACTAGCAGGTTGGTGGATCATAACCCTAGCGTGAGGTAATGCTATACGTTTAGTAATTTCTCCCCCGATTAGGATGAAAGATCCCATTGAAGCAGCTATCCCCATGCATATTGTATGTACATCTGGTACTATTATTTGCATAATATCGAAAAGACCTACCCCCGGTATTACTGATCCACCGGGACAGTTGAGAAATGAGAACATATCTTTATTTGCATCTTCTGCACTCAAATATACCATGAGACCCATGAGTTGATTTGCAATCTCGTGATTGATATCCTGAGCCAAAAAAAGTAATCTCTCTCGATAAAGTCGGTTGTATAAGTCGACCCAATTTGCATCTTCATCTCCAGGGGCTCGGAAAGGAACTTTTGGAACACCAACGGGCATTTGTTTTAATGGAAAGAAGTGAAGCACTATACTCTAATATGGGAACGTAAAGTATATGAAGTTGTGTCACACATGAACTCTTCCATCTTGGATGGATAGTATTTCTTCATAGGGAAGGTTTTTCACCTATTTGGAAATAGAGCTTTAGATGGATCAAAGATCCATGTAAAAGATCCTTCAATTATTCGAGTTGATAATGTAACGAATCACACTTTTACCACTAAATTATACCCGCCACGATCCGATTGTAACATACGGATCGATCTTTTGTCCAACCGATAGGAAGATGAGGAGTTATCAACCTCTATTGAAAGTTTCTATCAATCATTACCTCGTTTTCATTATTACATGAATCTCCATCGCCGGGGATGAAATACTATTTACCAAAGTATTTCATTCCCGGCGATGGCTCATTGTAATTATAGATTACCTTTGCGAACTGCTAATAAAACAATGACTAATGGGCCCGATACAACCGTCAGAGTCAGAACAGTGAGCTGCGCAATAACTTCTAGATTCATTTGGGTTTCTTTCACCTCTATGATCCCATCGACTTGATGGATGTATGAATAAAATGTTGTCGAGATCAATCACTTTTCTTCTCTTCTATTTTCTCTTCTTCATCTGCCGCTCCATTTTTCTTCTTCTTCCCCATCTGTGTAACTTCGTCAGGAATAGCCCTCAGTAACTATGAACAATATCATACCATATAAAAGGACTAGAGAGCCAAAGAAAGAAACATAGAAAAAAAAAAAAAAAAAAATTGAAAGGACAAGGGTGGTTTGTTAAGGCCAGGCCAGGCAGGTAAAAAAAAGGCAAAATTTTTTGAAACGAAATGAAAAATACGATTCGCCAGATTCGTTTTTTCTAACTGAATAATTGCAATATTCGTTATATTGTCGATACAATCCGTACATGCTATGGTATACACCTTTACTCCACCATTCATTTTGTTAAACAAGAACTTTTCCATCTTGGAGAGATGGCTGAGCGGACCAAAGCGGCGGATTGCTAATCCGTAGTACGGATTATCCGTACCGAGGGTTCGAATCCCTCTCTCTCCGTTCGGTCACTATTGCGGATAACTCCGAATCTTTCTACGGAATGGAAAAGACTCATTAACCTAGATACTTTTTTTCACTATTCTTTACGTCCGGGATTACGTCCTGGATCGTTCGATAGAAATCCAAAGATAAAAAGAGAAATGAAAAATATCACTACTGTGTAAACGAACAGCTTAAGAGTAAGCATTACGTAATCTCCGGGATCCTAATTATAAGTACAACAGAATAGATCATCAATCTTTGTACCATATATGAATACTTGAATACCAAACAATAGTATGATTCATAAAAATCACGAAATTATTTCTCCGGATCACGTGTGAAAATCAAATTGAAAGAAGGAGATAATTTCTATCTTTGTTTTCAAAATGGTCTTTTTTCCCTTCTTCTTTTTTGGATCAACCAGATATTTATCGAATCTTTATGAAAATATATCATTCGTATCAATACGTGAACAAATAGCCCGATCCGAAGTGAGCGATGGGATTGGAAGGAAAGGAATTGATGAAGGTGAGTGGAAAAGTTTTTAGTCGGGAGCAGATAAGGTATCTGGATCTGGTATCATCGGGTGGAGCAAGGATAGAACTTCTGTCACAAAAAATGTAAAGAGTTATACAAAAATTGGATCAATGACAGCGATCCAAAAACTTTCAAAAGGAAAAAAGGGGATACTTTTTATCGAAAACTTACAGCAGCTTGCCAAACAAAGGCTAAGAGAAAAAAGAGAAGAGGAATAATTGGCATTACATCGACAATTGGATCGGAAATCGCATAAGCCTCAGGTAATTTTCCAAAAAAGATATTATTTGAATAGATAAAGGCATCATCTAGAAAAATATTGAGCATAACTGGCATTTTTCTTCTCCAAAAAAAATTAGGGGGGGTAAAGCCAGAAAAGTCTTTGATTGATCAAATCGATCGAGAAGCTCTTCGGCAAGTTTGACCGGACTTGGGGTTGGAAGGGATGATTCTTTCATACATACAATATTTTACCCAATCTAATAGAAAATGATCAATGAATGGATATTCTTGTCCCTTTTTCTGTTTTTCCTATTATGTCCAATTCCATCAATAACCTATTTTATCAAAATATCCACAAAATTTTCCAGCCCAATTAGGATCTTATCTAATGAATCTTGGATCCTAATGAGTTGACAAAAAATTGAATATAAGTATTCATTAGCATATGAATAGGGAAATAGGATGGGAATGGGGCGTGGCCAAGCGGTAAGGCAGCAGGTTTTGATCCTGTTATTCGGAGGTTCGAATCCTTCCGTCCCAGACTTATTTCATTGGTTCCTGTTTTCTGTTCTCTCCCTCTTCCCTTTTTTCTTTCGTAAAGATAAATCCAAAATTTCGTTCTACTTTTTATCATAATTTCACCATACTTATCAGAAGGGAATGTGATTACAATAGGGAAGGGATAAAGGGATATCTCTGTGGTGCAAGATGGGAATACGGATCAATTTGAGATAAGGTTCAATTTATGAAATTAGCCCATTGGATGTATGCTGGTCCTGCTCATATTGGAACTCTACGAGTAGCTAGTTCATTCAAAAATGTCCATGCCATTATGCATGCTCCTCTAGGAGATGATTATTTTAATGTAATGCGCTCTATGTTAGAACGGGAAAGAAATTTTACTCCTGCAACTGCTAGTATAGTAGATCGTCACGTACTAGCACGTGGATCTCGAAAAAGAGTTGTGGATAATATTCTTCGAAAAGATAAGGAGGAAGGTCCCGATCTGATCATATTGACACCTACATGTACCTCTAGTATCTTGCAAGAGGATTTAAAAAACTTTGTGGATAGAGCATCCATAATCTCCGATTGCAACGTCATTTTTGCGGATGTGGATCATTATCAAGTGAATGAAATTCAGGCAGCGGATAGAACTTTGGAACAGGTGGTTCGATATTATTTGGAGAAATCCTATAGACAAGAAACATTGGATCAATTCGTAACAGATGCACCTTCTGTAAATATAATTGGGATTCTTACTTTGGGCTTTCATAATCGACACGATTGTCGTGAGTTGAGACGTTTATTAAAAGATCTGGACATCAGAATTAATCAAATAATTCCTGAAGGAGGATCTGTAGAGGATTCAAAAAATTTACCAAAAGCTCGGTTCAATTTAATTCCTTATCGTGAAGTGGGCTTAATGACAGCAATGTATTTGAATAAAGAATTTGGGATGCCTTATGTATCTACAACTCCTATGGGAGCTGTAGATATGGCCGAGTGCATTCGACAGATAAAGAAATATATTGATACCTTGGCGGCTCCTATTTTATCAAGCAAAAGGGTTGATTACGAATCCTATATCGATGGACAAACTCGATTCGTTTCCCAAGCTGCTTGGTTCTCAAGATCTATCGATTGTCAGAATTTTACGGGGAAAGAAACAGTCGTTTTTGGTGATGCAACTCATGCTGCTTCAATCACTAAGATACTTGCTAGAGAGATGGGAATTCGTGTGAGTTGTACAGGTACTTATTGTAAACATGATGCAGAATGGTTCAAAGAGCAAATTAAAGATTTTTGTGATGAGATAATCATCACAGATGATCATGCTGAAGTAGGAGATATTATCGCTCGCGTGGAACCCTCTGCAATATTTGGTACTCAAATGGAACGTCATATTGGTAAACGTCTTGAGATTCCCTGTGGAGTTATTTCCGCACCAGCTCATATCCAAAATTTTTCCTTGGGATATCGACCCTTCCTGGGTTACGAAGGTACTAATCAAATAGCTGATCCAGTTTATAACTCATTCGCTCTGGGTATGGAGGATCATCTTCTAGAGATTTTTTGTGGTCATGATACGAAGGAAATAATGACTAAATCATTATCCACGGATATGAGTCCAATTTGGAATCCTGAAAGTCGACTAGAATTGAATAAAATCCCCCGTTTTGTCAGGGACGAAGTAAAGAGAAACACAGAAAAATTTGCACGACGAAAGGGCATTTTGAACGTTACTGTCGAGGTAATGCACGCAGCTAAAGAAGCATTAAGTTAAGTACCTGATCAATATCAATTCATTTATTACATTGAGTGTATTCTATACAAAAAGAGTGGATCCAATTCGATACCTATTCCTCTCATATCAATTGAGTTAATGACTATTCATAATCACGTATCAATCATGATTCGAGATCTTAAAAACATCGTCTGAAACGATGTGGTAGAAAGCAACGTGCGACTTTACATAATCGGTTTCGTGGATATGGATTATGACATCCAACATTTCATATTCGGATCAAATACCCTTGACTCAACATTATTCTTATTTTAGTATATACTCTCCAAGTCACTCTCGTTTCCACGTGATTCCATACAAAGATGACGAATATTTGAATCGTTCTACCAAGGCTGTTACAAATAAGCCTAGGATTTTCTCTCGATGCGTCTAACATCTCGTCCCAATACAGTGCCAATCCAACAATTCATTTATCTTTTATTCTGGATTGACAATAGTGTATTGTGTCGATATAATTCGTCCATTCACAATAGAAATAGATATCTTAGGTTCATCATTTATCAGTGATCCTATCCAATCATGATAATTCTGTCGACGGATCATTTATTCATAACCTAGATTACTTTATTCTGGAATGGTGGATCGAAATTATTCATATACATATATGAACTGATGAGTGAATTATTTGGTCATTCACATAGGTTTTTGATCCCTCCCGTTGTTATTTAACAACAACGATTGGTAAGATTCTATTTACCGGTTCATATTGAGTAAACTCGCATTCCACTTCGATCGTATATATATCCTCAATATCTATTTGAAATATGGGTTGCTAACTCAATGGTAGAGTACTCGGCTTTTAAGTGCGACTAAGGTCTTTTACACATTTGAATGAAGTAGAAAACTCGTCGATACCATCGGTAAAGTTTGGAAGACTACGACTGATCCTCGAAGTAGAATTAACGGAAAAAACAGCATGTCGTTCCAACATATGATCTTTATGATACCTGATATTATTTTTAGGATACCTGATTGTATTCGATCAGGACCGGATCTAATTCAAGGAATCAAATGGGTGGGAAATGTCTATTATATACCTAGGTGGATGTATAATATGATCATCCTTTCGGATCAAATGTGATAATTGTGAATAGGATCGAATCAATTCGCGGTTAAGTCGAATGAGTCAATGGAGAAAGCTATATGACTTGAATCATAAGTAGACCCAGAGAAACGAGCTTCTGTTCCTCGTTCCAATTAAACGAGCGAGGAATTCCCTTTACTGATCAGAAGTTAAGAGCATTTTAGTACCCGATATCGGGAGGTTTTCCCTGAGTAGATCAGGGATTTATACACTCACAATGAGTCCTAAGTACTCGAGTACAGATGTGTAAGATAAATAGTGTACTGACCAGGTTTATTTATTCCATGAGTCAGGAGAGCGATCGGTTGCCAGGATAAAAGATTTTCGTTCTTCCTCATGACGAACGAGATCCTTGGGTAGTAAATCTGCTGAATAGAAGATAGAATCTTTATATCATCTATCTTTTTCCTATCTTGTCCCGACTAGATCGCACCATGTATTGTATTATCTCAGAATTTAAGAGGTTATTCTCATGAACGAGGGCCATAACTGAGGTTTTAAAATGGATGAGTTCCATAGATACGGAAAGGAAGATAGCTCTTGGCAACAATGCTTTTTATATCCACTCTTTTTTCAGGAAGATCTTTACGCAATTTCTCATGATCATTATTTGGATGGATCGAGTTCCTCCGAACCGATGGAACATTTAAGTTCCAATGATCAGTTCAGTTTCCTAACTGTAAAACGTTTGATTGGTCAAATACGTCAACAGAATCATTCAATTGTTTTATTCGTGAATTGCGATCCAAATCCATTAGTTGATCGCAAGAAGAGTTCCTATTCTGAATCGGTACTAGAAGGACTGACATTGGTCCTGGAAGTTCCGTTCTCTATACGGTCAAAATATTCTGTGGAAGGGATGAATGAATGGAAGAGTTTCCGGTCGATCCATTCAATATTTCCCTTCTTGGAGGATAAATTCCCGCATTCAAATTATGTATCAGATACACGAATACCCTATTCTATTCATCCAGAAATTTTGGTTCGAACCTTTCGTCGCTGGATCGGAGATGCTCCCTCCTTGCACCCATTACGATCTATTCTCTATGAATATCGAAATAGTTCAGAGAGTTTACAAAGATCGATTATTGTCGTCCCGAAAGTAAATACGAGATTCTTCCTGTTCCTGTGGAATAATTATGTCTATGAATGCGAATCCATTTTAGTTTCCCTTCTTAAACGATCCTCTCATTCACGATCGTTATCTCATGGGTCTTTCCCTCAGCGAACTCATTTTCATCGAAAAATAAAAAATATTTTTCTATTTTCTCGTCGAAATTCATTTCAAAGTATCTGGTCGTTGAAGGATCCTAACATTCACTATGTTAGATATGGAGAAAGATCTATTATAGCTATAAAGGGTACTCATCTCCTAGTGAAAAAATATAGATATTATCTTCCAATTTTTCGGCAATGTTATTTCCATCTTTGGAACGAACCTTATAGGGTATGTTTTCATCAATTATCCAAGAATTGTTCTTCTTCTTTAGGTTATTTTCTGAGGGTTCGGATGAAACCTCTTTTGGTCAAGACTAAAATGCTAGATGAGTTATTCATTGCCGATCTTATTACCGATGAATTTGATCCAATAGTTCCGATTGTACCAATAATTGGATTATTGTCTAGAGAAAAATTCTGTGATATATCAGGGCGGCCAATTAGTAAATTGTCTTGGACCAGTCTAACAGATGATGATATCCTGGATCGATTCGATCGAATTTGGAGAAATATTTTTCATTACTACAGTGGATCCTTTGGTCGAGATGGTTTATATCGTATAAAGTATATACTTTCATTATCATGTGCTAAAACTTTAGCCTGTAAACATAAAAGTACGATACGTGTAGTTCGGAAGGAATTAGGTCCAGAACTCTTTAAAAAATCGTTTTCAAAAGAACGAGAATTGGATTCTCCGCCTTTTTCATCAAAAGCGGCGGCCCGTTCACAGAGAGAACGAATTTGGCATTCAGATATTCCCCAGATAAATCCCCTAGCCCATTCCTGGCAAAAGATACAGGATCTGAAAATAGAAAACTTATTTGACCAATGAAATGCTCTTTGAGTCATTGCCTCGATTCAGAATCATTTTTATTTTGCCATCCGAGAACTAAAATGATTAGGAAATAGATACATTACATGGGGAAAGCCGTGTGCGATGAGAATTGCAAGCACGGTTTGGGGAGAGATTTCTCGCTCTTACTGATACTGAAGGAGCAGATAATCCACTCCATCCGACGAGCTCCGGGTTCGAGTCCCGGGCAACCCGGATCAAATTTCTGATAGGGACCTCTGTCCACTTATTCTGGTTCTGGATCCAATCAAGTTCCTTTTCCTATTTGTTCCTATTCACAGGTAACGAACTATCGCACTATGGGTTCTCCGGAAAGGTGATGAAGAATTAATATCCCACTCATATTAATTTATTCAGAATTCGGTTCCAGAATCGCATTGCACTTCGTTATAGCGAACAACAAAATTTTTATCTTCACTGCCTATCCGTTCTCATTACAACGGATCTTCCATTCCTGGTTACAGGAATGGAAGAATTTGATGGAGTATCTAACCACAGATAGATCTATAGAGTGTGTAATATATGCGCAAAAATAGAGAGTCTATCTCAAATACTATATTCTATCCCGGATATTAGTTGACATTGATACATGGATCATATTATACTGTCAAATAACAAGCCTTATGCTTGGGAGCCTCTGATGATTTTATAAACGAAGTTCTGACCATGACCGCAATTATAGAAAGACGCGAAAGCGCAAATTTATGGGGTCGCTTCTGCGACTGGATCACTAGCACCGAAAACCGTCTTTACATTGGATGGTTCGGTGTTTTGATGATCCCTACCCTATTGACCGCAACCTCTGTATTCATTATTGCTTTCATCGCAGCTCCTCCGGTAGATATTGATGGTATTCGTGAGCCCGTTTCCGGTTCTCTTCTTTATGGAAACAATATTATCTCCGGTGCCATTATTCCTACCTCTGCAGCTATCGGTTTGCACTTCTATCCCATCTGGGAAGCAGCTTCCGTCGATGAATGGCTATACAACGGGGGTCCTTACGAGCTAATCGTTCTACACTTCCTACTTGGTGTAGCTTGCTATATGGGTCGTGAGTGGGAGCTTAGCTTCCGTCTAGGTATGCGTCCTTGGATTGCTGTTGCATACTCAGCTCCTGTTGCAGCTGCTAGTGCCGTTTTCTTGATCTACCCTATTGGTCAAGGAAGCTTCTCTGACGGTATGCCTCTAGGAATCTCTGGTACTTTCAATTTCATGATTGTATTCCAGGCTGAGCACAATATCCTTATGCATCCATTCCACATGTTGGGTGTAGCTGGCGTATTCGGCGGCTCTCTATTCAGTGCTATGCATGGTTCTTTGGTAACTTCTAGTTTGATCAGGGAAACTACTGAGAATCAGTCCGCAAATGCAGGTTACAAATTTGGTCAGGAGGAAGAAACCTACAATATTGTGGCTGCTCACGGTTATTTCGGCCGATTGATCTTCCAGTATGCTAGTTTCAACAACTCCCGTTCTTTACATTTCTTCTTAGCTGCTTGGCCCGTAGCAGGTATCTGGTTTACCGCTCTAGGCATAAGCACTATGGCTTTCAACCTAAATGGATTCAATTTCAACCAATCTGTAGTTGACAGTCAAGGTCGTGTAATTAACACTTGGGCCGATATCATTAATCGTGCTAACCTAGGTATGGAAGTTATGCACGAACGTAATGCTCATAACTTTCCTCTGGATCTAGCTGCTGTTGAATCTATTTCAATAGGTGGATAA